TCGAAGAGATGTTTGAGCATGATTTTTTAGCGCTTTTTCCGGAGATCTTTCTTATCAACGCAACCCTAATTTTGCTAATTTATGGAGTTGTATTTAGTACCTCTAAAAAATATGATTATCCACCGTTAGTACGTAATGTGGGTTGGCTTGGTTTACTTAGTGTTGTGCGCCTAGAAGGGTGCGTTTTGGAATGCGAAGGTTGAAAGCAATCGCTCGGATGGACTCCCTAACCTAATGCGAAGTCAGCAAACCGCAGGGAACCAAAGCATGGGTACTATTCGCGTTTTGCCGCAAGGCTAATCGTACGCAACAAGAGCAAGGTAACACCGGGAGGTGTGCCGGAAGGCACATGAGTCCGAACGCTATTCATGTGCGACCAACCCTCCGGAAGTAACTGTAAGGAACAAGGTTTACGAAAAAAAAACGGTCCCAAACGGCAAGTCAACGACCAAACGTGCAAACTAGGGATCATCCAAATGGACTCTTCTATAGGGATCGACTTCCAGAGAAGTGGGGCATAGCCCAGTCCTTGGAGACCGAGGCTTTGGCCGAAGAAAGTACGGATGACAGATCCTGCCATAATGTACTCCGACCATTACACCGGACAAACTTAGTCGAGCATACGACGATGCCCCTTAGCGTGAAGAGCTCAGAGGAAAGGGCAGTATGTGATAATGCAATATTCTGGAAACACGCGGAAGCCTTCCCGACGTGTGTGCTGCGCCGCGTCGTATGTAAAAGGGACATCGGAATGAGATAGAGCAAATTAGGAGAATGCCAATAGAGGTTGACAGACTGGGTTATTATTATTGCCCGATCGAGTCTCATGTGAGACAACTAAAGTTAACCCAAAGGCTGGCTACTATTGTAGCCAAGGAACTGGCAATAGGACTTCAGCAAACGGGATAGGCATGAGAGAGATCTACCCCATGAGTTATGGGGAATATATGCTATCTGGAACTTGCCAAACAGCCAACTTCCTCACCTGTACAGCGGTAGTAGGTTACTCTTGTGATGTGGTGCCCAAGGGCTGACGAGTAAAGCTGCTCACCTGGGAATCCTATTCTAGGATATTTTCCTAGGCATAAGCCCTGGACATGCCATAATAGGCGCTCTAGCCTCCAAGTGGATGGAAACGCTTGACTCGCGGAGCAAGATGCATTGCGACTTACTCCTCTGTGGACGGGCCGTTGGAGGAGCGAGCCTTTTTCTAGTAGGTCCTAAAGTGGTGAATGTAATGCTCTTGGTAAAGCAACACAGCGCATAATTACCGCCCCGAGCTCACTGAATGCCGAATGGAGTTCCTCATGCCAACGACACTTTCTACGTGTCCAACCCTTCTTTCTCAAGCAAAAAAGGTGGCTCTGCCTGCCCCACATAATAAAGGACGAAGTGCAACGGTTGGTAATTGCAAAGCGAACTTTAATAAGTCTAGACGTAGTTAATACACCCTGAATCAGGGCTGAAATATGGCATATGCCTCATACTACTCCCTCCGGACACAAATCAGTGTTCAAAAAAAGGATCGTTCGTGCGGGACACACCACATCCTACGGTTTAAGCCCGGTAGTTCCCGTAAATCTGAATAAATTATCATGGACGAGCCACATGCAGGAAAACTTGCACGTGTGGTTCTGACCGGGGGGGGGAAGAAGAACCCTATCGGTATCTAATAACCATCCTATTGGTTGCCGCTGGCGCACCTCCAACTGTTGCCAATCTATTCTATAATACTTTAATAAAAGACAATTTTACATATTTTTGCCAAATTTTTTTATTATTACGTACAGCTAGTACTATTGCTATGTGTTTGGATCATTTCAAACAAGAGAGTTTGAATGCTTTTGAAACTATTGTATTAATTTTACTTTCTACCGGCAGTATGCTTTTTATGATCCCGGCTTATGATTTAATTGCCATGTATTTAGCTATTGAGCTTCAAAGTTTATGTTTTTATGTGATCGCAGCGTCAAAAAGAGACTCTGAATTCTCCACAGAAGCCGGCTTAAAATATTTCATTCTAGGTGCATTCTCCTCCGGAATATTATTGTTTGGTTGTTCTATGATTTATGGGTTTACTGGAATTACCAACTCTGAGGAATTAGCTAAAATTCTCACTGGATATGAAATCACTTTGTTCGGTGCTCATTCTAGTGGTATTTTTCTGGGGATCTTATTTATAGCTGTAGGTTTCTTATTTAAGATCACTGCAGTTCCTTTTCATATGTGGGCACCTGATGTTTACGAGGGTTCACCCACTCTGGTTACAGCATTCTTCTCTATTGCACCTAAAATTGCTATTCTGGCCAATATGTTACGTGTTTTTATTTATACTTTCTATGAGTGTGCCGCGTCCACGTAGAAGGTGCCCGTACGATAAGTACCATGCATATGTCAGGCGGCATGTAAAGCATCCAACTCACCCGGAAAAAAGGGGAAACCCAAAAGGAATATAAGCATGCTGGAAAAGGAAAGCACAGGTGAAACCACTCAAGCCAGGATGCTCCCCTAGCTATATTGTTCCATGGACTAGGTTTTTAAGTGAACCGAAGGTAGTTAACTCGGTCTGGTCGACCAAATAATGCCAGTAGAAAGAGCAGCCTACCAATAGTCACGCACCTGAGATCATAGGGGTTAGTCAAAGACGTGGGATCATTCTGTTGGTCAGCCACCACTTATAGTGGTAAACTACTTTAAGTCCTAACGAACTTTGTTCTGATACACAACTACGGAAACGTGGGATGACCTAAGGCTGGCGACAGCTACGGAAACGGATGTCCCGTAGTAGCATTGAACCGCGAAGGGGTCAAGCGACGTTACTTCCCCAGGACGAATGACTCAGTGGGACGGAAATCAGCTCCGTAAGGGTACCTGGGCAGTTCCGCAATGAGGGAAGGGAGTAGAAGGGCGACAGCTCACCACTCTTCCTTTAAACATTCTATGAACTAGTGAACGTCGCGGAGAGCCGTATGCGGGGAAACGCGCAAGTACGGTTTGGAGGAAGGCCTCTTCTTTTGCCCACCCTACTCCAACATGGCAACCACTATTCTTTCTTTGCAGCATTGCTTCTATGATCTTAGGAGCACTGGCCGCCATGGCCCAAAACAAAGTCAAAAGACTTTCAGCTTATAGTTCTATTGGACATGTAGGTTATCTTTGTATTGGTTTTTCGTGTGGAACCATAGAAGGGATTCAATCACTACTAATTGGTATCTTTATTTATGTATTAATGACCATCAATGCATTTGCCACAGTTTTAGCTTTGCGTAAAACCCGTTTCAAATATCTAGCGGATTTAGGCGCTTTAGCCAAAACTAATCCTACTTTAGCTATTACCTTGTCTATTACTATGTTTTCATACGCAGGAATACCCCCGTTAGCCGGCTCTCGTAGCAAATTCTATTTGTTTTTCGCCGCTTTAGGCTGTGGGGCTTACTTACTGGCCTTAGTAGGAGTAGTTACTAGCGTTATCAGTTGTTTTTATTACATACGCTTGGTGAAAATAATGTATTTTGATACACCTAAAACATGGATTTTATATAAACCAATGGATCGTGAAAAATCGTTACTACTAGCCATTACTTTATTTTCTCCTACTCCTTTCTTTCTCTATCCTTCTCCCTTGTTTTTAGTTAGTCATCAAATGGCACTGAGTCTATGTTTGTAAGTATTAAATCGAAGAAAAGCTCGAAGAGATGAAAAACCTTCGCTTTCCAGAGTCGAAAAGGTGAAAACGCTTTGCGTTTTCAGGGAAATTTTGCGGGTAAATGTTACCCCAATGGCATAATCTGCCAGTCTGGATTGGATGGTTGGCTTTTTCTTTCCGCCAAGCCTGGGAAAAAATCCAGACCAGAAAGCGCTATTATGCCGACCATGATGATTCTCCGCCGCCCCGTTGCTTCCCATCCACCCAGGCACCCGGGGGTCCATTTCTAGTCGTGTCCCTGAGGAGGATAAACAAAGTCTATGCCCTAACGTCTAAGTATAAATTACCCATCATCAATATAAGCTTATCCTGAGACAAACGATTATACTAAAAGGCTTCTCTTCCTTCTTTATTGATTACAATGGTGACAATTTCTATGGATCTCTTTCTGATCCGTTACTTTATCGAAACACTCATAAAAATTAAACGATAATTTGTGATTCTAGTTTCCGTATGCATATAGGTGCAGATATGCCACGTTGCATTCCAGATCATCCGGATGCTTACGCTGGATGGAATGCCTTTACTTAGTAGTTTCGGCTGCCAATGCTTCCTTCTGTAGTAGGTATTTTTCGTTTCTCCGTCGCGGTTCTTCTTCTTCCAACCAGTGAAAACAAGTGTGCTCCAAGTCCTTGGGCTGTTGAACAGAATTAAACCACGCTTGAATGGATGGTACAAAGCCCTCCAGCTTTTCAGACCTTTGAAGAACTTCCAGCTATCAGAGAAAGCATTGGCCTTTTTAACGCCCCCCTGTACCTAGTCCATTGAAGGGGCGGAGCCCCGCCCCACCACGAGGTTATCCCTAGATTTTCGCGAGATTTAATTTCAGGGAAATACTGAAGAAAGAAAGTATTTTTGCATAGGTTGCCCAATCTCTAGTTTTAAGTTCGGCGGCGTCTAACCTTTCCGTAATAATTATTTTTACGCCATGAGATAAATAAATTTTTTTTTACGAACAATTTTCTGCACGCACGAATTGGCAGAAATCGCAGAACTATCTACTTTATTAGAACGAAGAATTACCAACTTTCACACCAAATTGCCAGTGGATGAGATCGGTCGAGTGGTCTCAGTGGAAGATGGAATGGCACGTGTTTATGGATGGAACTAAATTTTAGCTGGGGAACTGGTTGAATAATTTGCCAGCAGCGGTGTGAAAGGTTCGAAGATCTTTGTTGGCGAAAAATGAGCCGAATGGCTTTGACTCCAAAAAATGAAAAATGTAGGAATTGCGATATTTGCTAGTAATACTCCCATTAAAGGAGGAAATATTGTCAAGCGCACTGGATCTATGGTGGATGTTCCAGTAGGAAAGGCCATGTCAGGTCGTGTAGTTAATGCGTTGGGAGTACCTATTGATGGTGCTTTAAGCACTGTAGAACGGAGACGTGTAGAAGTTAAAGCTTCTGGGATTATTGCACGTAAATCTGTCTGTGTGCACGAACCCCTGCAAACAGGATTGATTGTGCTCAGAATGAACAGACGAGGAACTTCTGCTTTTCAGTTACCGCGCCGAGTTAAACTATCATCCTTTAGGAGGAGGCCACGCTTCTTCTTTCATCATGCACCCGCCCGCTTTACCAATGCAGCAGGGTTGGGGGGGGGGTTTGATGCTGAGGAAGAGGCCGTCCAGGGAAGAATGGCTAAAAGCAACAGCCAGCGTATCGCGGAATTATTCGAAATCCTCGAAACTAGGAACTGCCTCAGCCTGGAGGATAAAGAGCGTCTTCAGACCTTTTTGCAGCAATAGTTTTCTACTCGAATCGACAACAGAAAAAACATCAACGTGTGGCACGATTTGAGAGAAGGAAAGATAAAACGCGTTTGCTCTAGGCGGCCTCCAGCCGCATTTGAAATATTTGAGGGCTTATCACGCTCCAACACAGACCAACCTCTCACTTTGGCTCCGGACTTTACGTCCTTAGACCAACAACTTTCCTGGTTTCCATGAGCGGGCTGCGTCTACGTTGGGAGAACGCTAAACTATAATAACGAAGCGTACCGCGATTGCATTGAGTATGCCGCCTACCGCGCAATTACTACCCCGACTATAAGGATAACCAAGCAGCCTTTGATAGCAGGGTGGAGGTAGTGGAGGAGTTTACTAGCAAGCTATACTCCCTTATAGAATAGAGGCGTCCCGCCTTGGTAATACAATATACAACATGTGTAAGGAAGAATGAACATTGCTTCATGGTAGCAAGTTCGTGGCTCCATTGGAGGGGATGGAAATACGTTTACCCACAAAGAGTGTAAGGAACACCGAAGGTGCCGCCGAAGTAATCTATCATGGAAAGAAAGCCGGCGTATTTTATGAGTATGATAGTAGAGGCAAGCAGCCGTACTTGCTGGTAAAGCAAAAGTACTTTCCGATAAGTAAGCAGCAGTATTGGCCTGTAAAAGAAAAACAAAAGTACTTACTTTCCAATGAGTAAAAAGAAGACGGGACGCCCTAGGAAGTGGTAAGTCCAGCATGTAGAGTGAAGTGAATGTGGATTGGTAAATATTACGGGAAGAAGGCACTTAGTAGGCAGGGCATGAAATGAAAACGAATCAGGTTGGATTGGCTTAACTTGCTACTTGACTCAAATCAGCCACTTGGCTTAACTTGATCGTCTTCGACTTGCTCTTGCTACTAGGCTTAAATCGGCAACTTGGCTTAACTTTATCGTCTTCGACTTGCAACTTGGCTTGAAAATTTTTTACTTGCCACCTTGTCTGGCAACTTTACTTTCACACAAAAGCCAATTCGCCAGTTTAATCAAAGTATGAGTTTAAGCAATGAAACCCTTTGACAAAGGAAACATATGTCATCCAAACAACGTTAGAGTTAGTGTAGCTTAAGCCCATAGGCTTAAGCTACACAAAATAGAGGGGGTTATATATTAGTTGCTTTAGCTAGGGCTAAAGCAACTGGCGGGTGAGAAAAACATCTGTCATCCGAACAACCTTAGAGTTAGTGTAGCATTTGCCGAAGGCAAAGCTACAGTTATACGGACGGAGGGTTTAATATTTAGCCTCCTTTAGCTAAGGCTAAAGCAACTAAGGGTTATCCTACATATATACGCTTCGGCATAGCTAAAGCTACTGTAATACAACCCTCCTCTAGATGTAGTTTAAGCTAACGCTTAAGCTACACCTGCAATCAACATTAGCCCCGCTGGCATTTGTTGAGGAAAATAGTCAGTCGCCAACTCGTTTGTGACCCACACTTTAGCTAGCTCAAAAATTAAATAGCCTTTTTTTTATACTCGACATAGCTTTATTAAAGCTATAGCTTATACTAGCCATAGCTTTATTCAATTCATAGCTTATAGCCATAGCTTCCTTTTCTATGCCAGCTCCTTCCTATAGCTTCCCTAGCCTGAGCCAATATGTTTGTAACATATGCTATATTATCAGTAGCTGTTGCCAATTGGTTCGTGACCTGAATCTGCTATAGTATAGGCGTAGCCGAGCCGTTGCCAATTGGTTTGTGACCTGAATTTGCTGTAGCCAGCATAGACATAGCCGTTGCTACAGAATGAAAATGTTTGTAACCTATGCAAGCATCAGTGGGGCCGAGCCGATAGGCAAGTGGCAGTAACGCTCGGCCCTTTAGTTCGTTTGTAGTGAATGGATAGGCAGAGCGGATAATGGTGAGAAAGCTCGGCCCCTTCGTTGATTTGGTAGCAGCCTGGGGCCGAGCGAACTAACAGTGATACGCTCGCTCGGCCCTTTTGTTAGTCCATCTATATTAAATTGTTCGTTAGTCCATCCATATTTGATGGATGGCTGGGACCGAGCAAACAAATGGTGATAACGCGCGACCTCGTTAGTTAATCCATCTGTAGTAAATCGATGAATAGGCCAAGTGGTTAATGGTGAGAAAGCTCGGCCCCCCCTGAGATAGTTCGTTTGTAGTCAATCGATGGGCTGATTATTGGGTAGGCAACTATCACTCAATAGAGCTCGGCCCCTCTAGTCAGTTCATTTGTAGTAAATTGATGGGGCCGAACGGAGAAACACAATAGTAACACAACCTTTGGGCCGAGCTATTTATAACTAGTTAGAATGCGCGCTATAAAATACTAAAAACTAAGCTCTCTGTGAGCTGATGAGCGATCTAGAGAAAGAAATAAAGCCTGACGGCAATTGAGAACTCTCCTAGCTTTTATCCCCACACATTCGATTCTTCAACCCTTTTCTTCCCCATTTATTCGATTATGACATCCCTGCTTTTTTTCTACCCTGCCAATTTGTTTATGATACACCTACTTCTACCTTCGCTAATCCGCTTATGATTACATCAGCAATTCCAATAAACCAAAGTGCTTGCGACAATCTTTACTTTTGCACTGCAGCTCGGAGGTAAATCCGCCATTGTTACCTTTGTTACCTTTGTTTGAGCTTGTAGAAGTTCTGGCGGTACTCTTCGGTAAAGCGTTACGTACTCTTCGGTAAAGAAGCGTTACCACCCAATCGATCTGTCATGAAACGAAATACACGCGGTTCGCTTGTTTATATAGTAATTCCTTACATCCTCCCTAGGGGTGGGACTTACGTGAGTAACACGACTTATCAGCGGATTTACACGATTTATAGTCCTGTCTCTCGTATTATTGCCAGTGCGTTACCTTTCCTTCAACGTTTTTTACTGAAGAACGAATCTTACCCACGGGTTCAATTAGACGTTCCTCCACATCTTTCGAAACGTTCTTGAGTAAACTCGAGATTTCTTCGATTTGTTGTTCACACGCTTTGGAGCTTTTATCTACTGCATCGATTTCATAAACGACCGATTGACTCATATCACTCTGCTGTTGCTTTACAGAGTTCAATGATTCGTCGATTTTTTATGGATGGAGAAGAAAAAGAAGCGAAAGAAAACACAAAATCAAAGGTAAGAATGGGTGTCTTCTCTCGGGAAAGAATAGGTTGCGTCGGCTCGGGAGAGAAGGAATTCCTTGTTTGGCTCAGGAAATTATTCGATCTCCGATCCTTCGCTTCGCTAAGGTTACCCGTTGATTTAATAATGGTAACCAGGCTCGTTTGAATGTCACCAAGAATTCACTAATAAATAGGCAATTGGCAAAAAAAACAAGTCCCTCCGTAAATGGGCAATTGGCAAGGTAAGTCACTTCGTCAGAAAACGTATTTTCTGACGGCCTGGGAGTTAGTTCCAGAGTAAGTGCCTTTCATAAAATGCTAATTCTCTTGAATCTATTGAAGGGAGGGACCACAAAAGTAAGTCTCCATCCTTTCAGTATTTAAAAAAAAATTCCGAAACCCTTCGAAACTTTCGGAACCTTCGGAACCGTCGGTAAGTGTATTATCCGAAGAATGTATCATTAGAGAAGGCAAAGTGGAATCTCCTCTACAAGAATCTTCATTATGTAATCCATAAAGACATAAAATTATGTATAAAGGGAGGCTGTAATTAAATAAAAGATTGTATGATCGCTCCTTGTCTTTGCTGAGGAAAAATAAGCTGAGGAATAATTATTGATGCGTCACATCGTTGCGGCGTCTAGATAATCGATGCTTCGCATGGCTTCGTCGGAATAAAGGATAGGACTAGAAATAGAAAGAATAATAAAAAAGACAAGAGAGGAATCAGAGGGAAAACCCGTTGGGTTTGTTTCAGTAAAGTTCGTGGTGAATAAACAAAGCTTGGCAGCGCAGCGTGACTTGGTTCCTTGTTGCGCCGGGGCGGACGACAAGTTTATTAGCGAATCCCAGGTGGAATCTTTCCTAGAAGGACAAAAATTACCAGGTGGATAGAAAGGACATAAATTGGAGCCTTGGCTTTGCAAAGCCAACAAAAATCTTCACTCCATCTTAAATTTAGCCTAAGAATAAGTACCCCTGTATCTCTAAGTGAACCTGAAAGTTCGTATATGGGGGCGCGATCTTTATTCATGAATTTAACCCGGGCTGGCTCGTCTGTTAGTGCTTTTTTTCCTGAGGCTTCGCCCTGCTCTTCTTCGTTGTTTGCACTGCGAATTTATCATCGATTGTTCTGCTATTTTTTTTTTTCGTTCCTTATTGTGACGTCCTCATATTTTAGTCGTGGAACGTTCTTGCCTACCAGTAGATGATTGTCATTTGGGAATTGCCTACCAGTAGATGATTGTCCTTTGGCAAATTGGCACTTGGGTGTCCTACTTAGCTTCTTTGGTATTAATTCAGTCCTGATCCCAATGCTGTTGCTCCAAACCATACGTAAAATAGATCTTTTTCTTCATTCCCGAACTTGAGCCTAAGTACCGTACGTAAAATAGATCTTTTCCATTTTTTCCCGAACTTGAGCCTAAGTAAATTCGTTTGTCACCTATGCTATAGCGTTAATAGCCTAAGCCAGTCTGTTGTTTGTGATCTATGCCATAGCATCATCAGTTGAACCGAGCCAGTTATAATTCGTTAAGACGAGCTTGAAGAAGAATGATAAAAAGCTCAGCTTTCTATGGGCTGAGCAATCTACCCAGAATTGAATAAAGCCCGACGACGTTTGAGGCGAAAAGCCAACTTGTTTGTGATATACACATAAGCTTATTCTAGCCATAGCTTATTCTAGCCATAGCTTTATTCAAGCCATGGCTTAGACATAGCCTTTTCGAAATAGCCATAGCTTATTACTCTAGCCATCGGAGGGAAAGCTTGAGAAATAGCTTTGAAGTAGTCCTTTCTTGTTATAGTTTAAAAGTTTTATTGTTTAGAAGTAGCTCTTTAAGCATGGATTTTATTTTGATGTTCTTTCGGCGGTCACCAGAACAATAATTTTTGCATTTTTGCTGACGAAGCCACATCTATAACAAGTAGCTCTAGAGAAATTCATAGCAGCTTTAAAAGCTTCCTCCAAGCCATAGCTTTAAACGTAGCTATAAAAGCCTCGGAAAAGCCATAGCTTGTTCAGGCCATAGCTTATATTATAGTCATTGCTTTTGAAATAGCCTTTGCTTACGACATATCTGACATTTCCATTGCTACAGCTATTATAGTAGCTCTAGCTGTAGCAGTAGCCCCATCTGTAAGCTGTGGCTGTAGCTGTAGCTGCAGCCCTTGCCTTAGCAGCAGTAGTTCTAGCTGCGGCGGCCCCTACCTTAACAGTAACTCCAGCTGTAGCGGTAGCCCCATCTGTAACTGCGGCTGTAGCTGTAGTTGTAGTCCTTGCCTTAGCAGTATTGCTTTATCAGCAGTAGCTTCCGCTTCAGCTGTAGCATTCGCAGCAACCGTTGTGATTGATTAAATCCATTGCTAAATATAACAGGAACAGTTCTTCCGGATGACTCATGGGTCTATTTCCGTATAATATCATGGTGAGGTTCAAATCCCTGTGTTCTTCTTGGAAAAGAAGGAAATAAAACAATGTCGAACTTAATATTGCGAGGGGTTAAGGGCCTGGTACCTTTAATAAAAACCGGGGCGCTCTATTGTTCCCAGGTACTCATTATCAATCAACCACGTGTTCTACTTCTTCGTACTCATACTTCCCATGGCAAAAACTCGGAAGGTGAAGATTTCGACACGGCGAAATTTGACACTGTGTATCTTGATGCATTGGTTCGATTGCATTTGGATTAACTTCGCAGGGAACTCCTAGAGCAACTTTGCGGGTAACTTTTGGATAAGCCTTGCAGGGAGCTGCTAGATGAAGCTGACCATGACAACCTCGAACAATAGATTGGACGAGATCTTACAGATCGAATTTACAATAAATTAAAACTCGGGCTTTTGCCTCCGATGCTTGTGAACTAGTACCCTTCTTTATGAGATGCATTATTGATGTCGGGGAAGATCTTACAATGATTTGCCAGGTTATAGACGCCCAGCGCAAGCAAATAAGATCAGTAGACATGAGAATGCGGGATTCGGCAATCCCCACACAGATATGAACCCTAACTTTAGATTCCCTCATATTTTGTATTGAAGGAAGACATCGAGCAAAAAGGTTAACGAAGGTTAATCGAAGGGGGGCGGCGAGGGCAGCAGGGCGAAGCCTCCACGGGTCCCCATGATTTTTCGAAAAAAAAAAATTATCCTTTTAATTATTATGAAGTGCTAAGGTTACCTCAGCCCGTTAGGGCTGAGAAGATCCGGCCAAGCAGAACAAATCTTGGAACTTTCACATCATCCATACGGTTAATCTCATGCGATCTTTAATCATTCCGTATCTTTAATATTAAACCCTAATAAGGCTTAGGTTCGAAATAATGAAGGTTGTTAACTTTATTCAGTGACCACGCTATTGGACACGTTCTATACTTTATGGTCTTATTTCCTTATGGAGGAAGTTTTCAGATTTACCATATATAGACTCTAATCTTTTTTTTTCTTTCATGATTTGGATCTTACCAACCCTTTTTAGCTTGGGCTTACGCTTCAGCATCTTCGATTGTATTCTATCTACTACTAAAAAACACCCAAATTTGGAAGGATGTATACGATCTACTTGGAAAGAAATACGTAATAGAAAAAAAACGGTAATCACCCGGCCTGGACTACACAGAACCTGGTAAATGTGGCACTAATGGTCACAGTTGACGCTTCTCGTGAGTGAAGTCAATCCTACAAAAATAGGTTCGATGCTAAGAATTACGCTGAAGTTATTAAAGGTGCTGCAAAAAAATAGCCAAAAAAAAATATTATTGCAGATATATCTAAGAGAGAGGGGCCGGGTTACAAACATATTTCTGATTCAATTCCTAAGAAGTAATTTATTTATACAAGCATTTGAAGTAATTTCTTGAGACAAGCAAGCATTTTATTTTTTCCACCTTATGTAAAAACCATTACAAATTCGAACACAAGCCCGGCTTGCCACTGCCACAGTAACTAAAGAGGAGAAAGTGCCCCTGGGCGCAAACTCACCCTCTTACTGAACAGAAGCGACAAAACAGCAAAAGCTCTGCCCTTTCGGACCTAATATTGGACGGAGGAGAAGGTCCGAAAGGTCTAACCCAGAAAAAAAATAAACAAGTAGAATTACGAGATGATGAAGCAACATCTTCAAGTGTCCTTGCTAAAGGTTTTTAGCCACGAATTATTTTCCACCCTTCTAATTCTACCAAGGCTAGGGCCCCGGGGGCACTCGACTGGGTAGGGGGGAGGTATTTTCTCATATTACCCCCTTAAGGCTATGGTTTGACCTTAAGGTAATTGCTGTACTGGCTTGCTTCGCCTTAATTTCCATTCATACAGCAATGGCTTTTGCTTTTATGATCAAATGGCAAATTATAAAGGTTGTACTAAAACTATGGAATTCAAGCTTGTTTCAAGTGTTTCTTTTTGTATTTATTTGTTGGGAGTTCAGCCTTTTTCGAAACGTTATGTTTTTTTCGAATTAGGGATACTTTTCTCAAGACCCCGAATTGACCTTTATATTTCGGCCAAATTATTTATGGTGCTTACTCCGTTGTGTGCGAGAGGGAAAAAAGCCTAGACTTTCCCAACAAAAAGTTGGGATTATTTCTGAAGAGATTTTTTTCATGGATTTCTGAAAAAGAGTAATTCCTAATTTATCATATTGGTCATGGGATGGGTACGATGAATGATCAAAGAGTAGCCATGGTTTTGCTATATGAAGGAAAGTGATACCATGATGTTTTAAGAATATAGCATTAGCTAAAATGCTAAAGGCAAAGGATGGGAAAGATAAAAGTTGTTGTTGGGAGGGAGTGTGAATACTATCCCTTTTCAGAGTAAAATTGAGGATTTCCTAATTAAGGCGTTTGCTTAAAGCTTTTCTGACGGTGTCCGGAAGTTGGTTGTCATCATTAAAGGTTAGAGAACCTTGAATAATAGGTGCATTTCTAGTAATAGCCAGGTTTCCTTCGAGGGCGATTTGCTTCGATGGTTGAAATTTTTGTTCAACCTCGATAGGCATTGCATCAGGAAGGTTAATAAGATCGCCACAGTGTATGCCCGAATCATCCCCAAGAATGTCATCTATAAAAAGTAAAACCTTCTGGGTTTTGGCTAAGAAACTGAAAGTGAATCGTCCACCTTATCTTGATAGAAAATGAACTTGATGTTCATTTCAAGTTTTCTCAAGAATGGATTTTAAAAGAAAGGTTTTGTACGCATTTGGATCTCCTACTAGAAAGAGAGCAGGATTTCGCTTTCGGTTAAATGAAGGATGAAAGAGTCCTACGATGGTGATTAAAGTATTCCAGAGGATTTTATCGGCATAGACGTAATTAGTGCTGCGAGGTAGCTTCCCGCTGAGTTCAGGTTACCCGAAGTTAAACAGTACATAGAGTAAAGCGAAGGAAAGGAGCCTGTAGGTGGTTGTAGTTGATGAAATTCACAAGGATGTTAGTACCGCTGGTGAAAGACGAAGGATTAAAAGGGTTTGAAAAAAAAAAGTTGGGCAGTGACGAAGTTACAAACACCATCAATAAATTAACCAAATAGATTTCAATGAGCATTTTGGGAAAGATGGAGAAATCCAAAGAGTTGTTATGGGTAACGCCTTGGACCTTTAACCAGTAAGTACAGTAAGCTAACAAGCTTAGGAACTGGGGTAATTAATTCTTTAAGAGTGTGGAAAAGAATAATGGAGGCTCGCCAAGTTCATCATCTGGATTGTGCAGGTTCAAATCCTGCTCCCGTAATAAATATATATTCGTAATAGTGCGGGTGCAAAACTGGCACCACCTAAAATCCAGCAGCCTTGATAACAAGGTAGGCCTACTTATTAGGTCATGCAGTTTTAAAGTAAAACATATATAAAAGATGACTGAGAAACTTTTTCTATCAAAGCTATTTGCTGATTCATGGGCCAATTTATAATCAGTTTGGATGATTTGATGAGAAACCAAGACCTCATGAAACGCTTGAATGAGTTAGGAACTTCTTATACTCAATATGATAAACTGCATATAAATAATAACCCGAAAGTTAAAGGACATGGCCACTCTTCTCGAAGCCAACAAGACCTTATAATATTCAGACTTGGGGCTAAATTTACTTGAACAGTATAAACGCAATAGGAAAGACTGGAGCTACCACCTCTTCCTCAGAGGTATTATTGCCCTCTGGGTTTAGGCTCTATTTCATTCCTAGCTAATAAGGGACAGCTCTTTGTAATCGAACCTGTTACACCACCAGGTACCGGCAATGATCTATCGAAGATCACTGAGTAGTTCTCAAGAGCCATTAATGCTCTAGGAGATTATAAAAGTACAAATTCAGGGCCAGGTGCTGAGCGCCCCTGGTATTTAACGGTACTTTCCGGGCTGGGGTCGCCACAATGGCTGCTCCGGCTCTCTCAGGATGGGGGGTTGGGTACCGCTAATAGAAGTGGGTTAGCTTCCGAGACACCGTACAGCTCGCCACTAATGGCCGGTTGAGAGAAAGCTTTTCTACAATCCAAGAATTTATTAATTACTTAAGGGCTCATTATAATAAATAGGGCAGGTGCTTTATTGGAGGCCATAGAAGCCCTTGGGGCCACGAGCCGGGCGTGCTGGCCTTGAATTAAAGACTGAACAGAGAGTGGAAGAACTACTAGGAGCTACTCGATACTTAGGCATACCTTAGGATCCTCCCACAATTTAGAACCGAGATTTGAAGGTACACTTAGAGAGGCTGATTGTATAAACCATTCTGTTAAATTATGGGTGCACTGACTCTGTACAAGTAATCCTCACAGACCGCCTGCTCTAGGAGTAGAAGTATCTCAGTACTTAGTTCTTGGGGATCGCCTGATGAGGAGGCCCGCCCCCTATTGCATCCTTCTCTTCGGATTATGGTACTATTGGAGGAGGAGTCCTAGGATCCTATGCACGTATAGCTCGTGTCGAGAATGACCAGTAATGTGAGAGTGTTCCTGAAAATCCAACCAGTTTGGTGGGAGGACGGATATTTAACCCCCAAATACCAGACCACCTACCGCGCGGCTTGGACGAGATACTAACTATAAGAGCAGATGCCGCTTTGTCACCAAAGCAGCCTCTTTTTAGAGGCATCTTAATTTAATGTAGAGCTAGTTGTTGCGTAATCTGTCATCAAGAATATCCGATTTTGAATAAAAGTTATGATGACACCCGGCCTTCGGCCCTAAAATTTATAGTTATTATGGCTCTAAACAGAGCAAACAAGCTTTAGAGGAACGCGGTTTCATTGAAGAATAAATAGAAATGGAGAAAGATTCATTGTCATTTTGTTTAATGACACGTAATGTTCCAAATTTTTTCCGTGCTCCGAGAAAGGGGTACATGTAGCTCTAGTGCCTGCACACCGAATTATTTCCAACTCTATTATACCCAAGTATGTATGGCCTTTTCTAAACTCGACCGAAAGGCTGGGATAGATAAAATAGTATACCTTGCATTTCTATCCCCTGAGAAGAAAAGTTTGATGGGTTAAAGGAAAGTGGATTAACCCGCCTAAAAACGCATTAGAATGCCATTATAATACTTTTACAAAGCCCAGGTCTAGGAAGAAATACGCTTGCTCGACCGACCTCAATTAGCACTGCTCGACCTTAATTCCATTGGAAAATAAAAAACCTTGCCCGTTTCTTTTGTATTAGCAAGTTGTGAGAAGGGAGGAGAGAATAAGTGAGAGATGTTTTTTTCTGAAGTACCAGCGAATACGAAAAGGCGGGTTTTTTCTTTAAAAAACCAATACGAATTAATAGAGCTTTTCCTTAAATACCAGCAAATTTGAGGGCTTTTCCCAAGACTAGCAACAATCCCAGGAATACCAACAAATAAGGCGGGGCTAAAATAGGCAGGGCTTTATCCTGGAATATTAAGATACGATTGATCGTATAATTGGTCAAAAAAACCCCTCAAGGACGCAACGCGCTTGACTTCGAATATTTTGTATGTAAAGTGTTTTCCCGATTCTTTTAACCCATTGCATTTTTATTTTCCGGATGAGTTTTCGAAGGATAAAGTCTGAGAGTTACCCGGGAATTATTTTGACCCATTTAATTTTTCTTTCCAGCTCTCAAAGGACGAATTTTTAGAGTTACCCAGTAAAATTGACCCATTTAATTTTTCTTTCCAGCTCTCAAAAGGCAAAATTTTAGAGTTTGCCCTTTGACACTCCCCCTTCTACTTCGTAAAGGAGTTTGGAAAAAAAGAAACAAAAGGAATATTTCAACCTTTAGCAAATTTACCTCGACAACAGGCTTTAAAATGGGAAATAATTTTGGAATCCCGGTAATTCTTGATATCTAGCTGCTTTTAAATTTAATATTTCGAGCATCAGAACGTTTAACTAGTGCTATACCGCGGAACCGAAAAATCTTACCCCGTCCTCCTGGTCCAAGATCACGCTTACTTTTGTGGGTTTATCTCTGGAATCCACTAAGCCCCTTTGATGTAGTTTGTCCATAATCCTGTTTTTATGTGGGCCTGCGGGAAGATAGGATCTACCCAGCAGTGCGTTTTGATATAACCTACTTCCCGTGGGTAGCGGACTATTTTCATTCTTCAAGGCATAAAGACCAGATACATTTCCTTCTGGCCTGCGCCTTCGCGCTCAATCCTTCACTTAGCTGACGAAACGGATCACACATTTCCTTTGGTAAAAACTACTATCTATAGCGGCTTCCACGTACATTCTCACAAAGGAGGATAAAACCTCCTCCCTGCCACTACTCCAGCTATTATCCCCTTGCTGCTTAAGCTTGCATTTTTCCAGGAACAGCTTAGCCGCTTCTGTGGTTGTTTCTTTCGCCCGCTGGACTTACATCAACTTCCTAGGCTTGCCATACGCGACGGCCCAGCACTTATTAAGTACAATTCGACGGCCACTTTCTTTCCCACCTCGCCACCACGAGGTTACGGTGGGTGGATTCGCAGAGCGTGTGCTTTCCTCTTCTTTGCTGCCCTAATCTTGGCCGACTTTACAATCGGCGCGTTTTTTGGTGTTTGGAATCTCAATGAGCACTCCAAGGGAGGGGCATGGTCAGACACGACATGACGCATTCCAGTTTATCCGGGTAGGATCGATAATTCTAAATCTGATTGGAGGAACTGCTTGTACCCGAGCTAGTATCCCTTATTGGCTATCGCCTGGGCTCCACGCCACACCTGTAATGAAGTCGTCTGCGTAGCGAGCATATTTAACCTTTACAAACTTCGGAGCCCTAAAGTTCCGGTGGGTTATGCGCAGCTTTCTTACCAATCGCAACCTCCTCCAATTTTTGCATTCCATAACCTCTGGGTTGTTCCCGAGTCCTTTTATGACTTTCCTACCAAGCCGCCGCACCTTCGAGTAATCGGGTTTTGTGCGGTGACTTTTCCTGTCGATAGCTCTTTCTGCAACCGACCCACTTCCATATTCGGTTCGTGTAGGTAAATGTTACGCAGCAGAGGGAATAGGTTACTTTGGGGTGTATTCCTTCCTAAAAAATTTCCTTTTTTTGAGGTAAAACCGAACAAAACTACTCGACTAGACTTGGGGTTGGGAGCCGTATGAGCGGTAACGTTCACGTACAGTTCTCTGTTTTGGGCAGCGGACGGAGATGGCTGCTTGCTCTTACTCTCGCAAATATGTTTTAGATTGACAAAATTTTCTCAGGAATCATATATAATTTCTTAAATTGACAAAATTGCTTATCTAGAATCATATAATATAAGCAATGTACTCTTTTTCACTCTATTTTGGATGGATGCCTAGGCATATTTAGCAAGGCTGTTGAGGGTTAACGAAGGGGGTAGGGGCCGGGGTAGGGGGCGGAAGGACGCTTTCAAATCGATGGAGGAACAAAATAAATTTTAGAACATAAATAATTGGTTAATCTTGCCAAACAGAATGACAACTTTCTATTATGAATGACATAAATAAACAGTTCATTATTACTAAAGATATTGAAACACGACTCTGTTCAGAACTGTCTCTTAAAAAACAGTTTTCGAAAGAGTTTGATGATTTTGTTAATTTTTGGGGTATCCCAGAGATTAGACCATATTCGAACCTCCTTTCGTTTTTTTTTGTTTTTCGCGTCTTGCTTTCCCATCTTCGTCCTTTATGAGGTGAGCGGGATAGAGTAATGGTTAACTTGTCAGGCTCATGATCTGAAGATTGCAGGTTCGAACCCTGCTCCCGCCAGAATAGGATTAATGTCGACCGGCCCGCTACGTGTAACGGCTAGCCACTTCAAATGGTTACTTGTTACGGATAAATCCGCCGCATTTAGAAAAGAAGTATCGGAGATCTCCTCTCAGCTTTCTTTTGTTCTCTTACACATTTTCAGAATGGGGGCTAACCTCCATCTCTGGAGATTTTTCTTAAACGGCAAAGGAAAAGGTGCCGGGGCATTTTCCAGCCACGGTAAATTATTCACGGTCACCTCCCGCGCCTCATAATCTGAGTGTTGTAGGTTCGAGCCCTACTCCAACAAGGCATCTAGGAACATAGTAATGGCATGGCTAATGTAATTACATTGTAAAGGCATGGCTAATGTAATTACATAGTAATGGCATGGCTAAATTGCGGTGTGGACGATGAATAACCTAGATAGGGCCCTTACTATGGCCTTTGCGAACATATGCTGAAACACTATTTCTTTCCCGGTTCTTAGCCTTTTTTCTTCTTTATGTTGATTGATCACATCCGCCAGCATTAATAGAATAATATTCTTGGGGGATAAATAAGCCAAGGTGTAGCGCAATTTGGTAGCGCATCTGCTTTGGGCGCAGAGGGTTATAGGTTCAAATCCTGTCACCTTGAGTAAAAGAAGTCAACTAGAAACATGAAAATCAATCGACCCTTACCTAATCCCCCCCACCATTTCTTTATAAGCCACAGCTTACTCCGACCCTTCTTATTCCCCATAGAATATCCGGCGGGGCTTTCTTAGCCACTATGGTTTTGTTTAGTATTCCTTTCCTTTTCTGATAGTCTTAGCCTTACCTCTCATTATTTGTCTTTTTTTTCTTTTCTTATTTTCCATTTTTATTGGTTTATTCTTCTAGTAATTTTTATTTAATTAGCGTTGCGCTATCATCCGAGTAATGGAGTTCGTCATTTATGGTGGATTGGGGTTCTTTCCTAGAATTATCCAAAGTGTATACTTCCGGAATTATTATGTCATCCTGTGCTTCGCCGCGTCCTCGTCTCGGGGGGTAAAAACAGATGTTTCAATTTTTTCATCAAAACCTTCATATATATGGAAGGTTTGCACGATTCGATTATGGTTTTTTTTCAATGTATTATATGCATATTCATCTTAGACTTTTTTATGTGTTAATGAACTCGAGCTTTGGTTGAGTTACTTTTATTTCGTGCTTCCATTTTATTATACGACCTCCTTGATCGCGGCCTAGTTCCCAAAGTTTTGTGTAATACACTGGTACCTTTTTTTTGAACGGCATTACTTTTACTAACACCATTTGTCCTTCGGCCCTCCATTCTATGAATGGCTCAAACTCCAATTTGGTGTAGAGAAACTTATTATTAGGGTGGGTAACGCACCTTTTATTACCGTAGTGAGACGCCATTGAATTAACTTGCCTTGTCTTTTAATTATTTTGTTTCGCGGACAATCTCGTTAATGACTGGAAAGTTAATCAGAACGCCGACAATATAGTTAAGCACTTGGGGAGGTAGGTCCCCGGACTTTCATAAAACACCCGAGGAATCGCAAAAAAGACGGGAACAGTCTTGGCATGAAATTGGACCATCTATTACACATATCAAATTTAGGGTGGGGTTTTTAGAGCCGCTAAAAGTGCGATCAAGGGTATTATAGAGGGCATTTCAAAGTAGGTAATTTTTTTATTTGGGCGGTGATAGGCTAATGTTTTGGCAGCCAAAATCATGGCGTTTTTAATCATTCGTATTTTATATTTGAGTTTCGTGCCATAATTATTTTTAGAAATGGTTCGAGCCTTTCATCATGATCATGGTTTTATGTAAAAACAAAAGTAATTTGTTATGCTAGAAGGTGCAAAATTAGCGCGACCCGTTGGTCTACTACAAGCTTGAAAGTGATGGAGGGTGAAAATAATATCTCTTTCTAAGCCGGAACTTAGTAATCTAACTCTCGTCGGATGCAGCTGTAATCCCTGTCGCGCGGTAATGTCCCGCCAACTCTCGATCATTATTACATGGGAGTGGCAACCCCAGAATTCATAGCATAATGTTCGCAGGAAGAAGACCGAGAGGAACACTTTCGTGAACGAGTTGAAGCTTCGGTGCCCGATCACCCTCGGTATGATGAACCCTTACTGGGGGCTAGACCACGAATGAGGAACAGTTGGCATTAGCTCGATTTCTAAAGCCCCAAGGCATTCTAGGAATACGAAAAGAGAGGTCTGGGAAGTAGTTGCGTACACTACCTCCTACGTTCGTGTTCAACCTCCCGAAGTCTAGCTCGTATCTCGGACCTTCTACATAATCCGATGCGGGAACGGTGTAACTACCCCGAACTCCAAACGAATGATCGTAGGGTAGGCTTTGCCAGGCCACATGTTCATTGATAGCAGGATTCTCCAAAAAGCAAATGCGCGCTTGTAATTATTGTAATAAGCCCACTCGGAGACTCATAATCTCGAAGAAGAAAAAAGATGTAAATTGAGGGTTTCGAAGAATATTCAAATCTCCAAAGGCCACTGCTGCTGCGCTCTGGTCAAAGGTATCTCGTTTTGTATGTGTTCAGACTACAATCCAGGATCTCTCAGGCTTCGCGACAGAATGACCATGGTTAAAAAATGCGGGCAGCACTCTGCGTTAGGTGGAAGAGTACGGGCCAGCAGCTTGATACCTGTGCGGCGCGTGCCGTAACAAAGGCAGGCCACAGAGTAAATTATCACCACCGGAGAGCCCTTGATGGGAGATGGCGCAATTGCAGTGAGATGGAAGTGCGCAACCCATCCGCCGCAAACCTTCGGTCGGCCTTTGTTCAGCCAACATAAAATCTTCTCTCTCTTTGTCTTCGTTAGCTTATTGTCTAACGTACCCCCCCCCCCCCCAAAAAAGCCAAGCGAACCAAGTAGCGATCAGAAAAAAGGGCGTTGAAGGTTAACGAAGAGGGGGGTGGGGAAGGCTTTATTGAAGGGGGGGGGTCCACACGGGGACCGGCGTTTTCCTTCGCCTTTTCTGGGTCCGTTTGTATAATGGACATGTGGCTAGCTTTTTATTTATCCCGAACTCGGCCCACTAGGGTAAAGACCACTAGGAAAAAATTTGAAAAAAGCAGCTTATTGGAGGTACGTACGCAAGTCCCGGCCAATATGTACTCAAATACTGCGGAGGCCTCCGAGCGATAGCTTAGGCTATTATTTAAAGGTGCTGGAAGGCTTATTAACCAGTGCCGAAGGCTATTGTCGGGTAATTCTTTCGTTTTTTTTCCTTCGCATAGGGTGGTGGATTACACTACTCCCGAAGCGGAGGGCGTAGCAGGACACCTACGCAAACCCTCATTTGATGCATAAAAAACACTGTTACCAGGCCGAGACTTGCGAAGAGGCAGAAATATGAGAAGAGCCGTATGAGGCCGTAGGCTCACGTACGGTTCGGAAGCCGAGCTGCGCCAGCAATGGAGTGGCTTAGGTTAACATTGGAGCAGGAGCCGCTACCATTGCTTCAGCGGGGGCTGCTGTAGGTATTGGAAACGTTTTTAGTGTGCGCCTCGTCAGAGCGCGTTTGGATCAGCGAAGGTTCACAGATCATCGCACGGGCGGCCCCCTAACCTGTAGCGGGAACGGATCGCAGGGAACCCTAGCATGGGGTCTGGCCGAGTTTCGTCGCACGGTTATCACGAGTGCATCAAGGTCAAGCGTTACCCCCTCCAACCAGGGTGGCCCGGAAGGCACGAAGGCCCAACTAAACCCTTGGTGCGAACAAACCTCCGGGGGGAACTGCAATAAGCAGAAAAATACACTCAACAACCTAAACAACGAACAAACACTCAAACGTGAAAGCGAGGGATCACCCCAATGGACCCGGCTAGCACCTAGTTGCCAAAGCCCAGGGGACCGAGGTATAACCAAAAATGAAATGGGTGACAGATCAGTCATAAGTACTCCGGGGGATACACAGGGCAAACTAAGTCGCGCATACGACGATGCCCGTAATGTGAAATACTCTGAGGAAAGGGCTGTAGATGGTAATGCGCTACCCCTCCAAGGCGCGGTGCGTCCGCGGCTGAAAGGGATGGCAAAATCAGCAAAAGCGAATAGCAAAACCAATGCCAATAAAGGTAAGTCTGAACCGGTGATGCCTACTGCGACTGGTCGCGTCTCGTATGAGGACATCTACAACATAGACAACCTTAGGGCTGGCTACGAAAGGCTAAGAGGAAATGTAGCCCCCGGAATTGACGGAAGAACCAAAGCAAATATGACTGACAAGGGCCTTGCAAAACTATCCTCTGAGTTGAGAAGGCAAACTTATGCTCCAAAAACAGCCGAACGGATTATGATTCCTAAACCGAATGGCGGTAGTAGGCCCCTTTCTGTTGCCTCGACGGTTGACAAAGTTGTGCAATCCACCTTTAAAGGATTGGTGGAACCCTTATTCGAGCCTCTTTTCAGAGACTCAAGCCACGGATTCCGCCCAGGAAGAAGCTGTCATACGGCCCTACTAGACCTACGATACTCGTGGACGGCAATGACTTGGCTTGTACAAATCGACATTAAGAAAGACTTTGACAAGATACATCACGATTTGCTACTTAAGGAAATGGAACCAGTACTGCAATCTAAAGCATTGCAGGATCTTATGCGAAAGCTTCTTGTGCGACCTGTTCACAGGATGACGATGAGTTATACCTGTGCGCTCTGCTCAGCATACATCCGCACCGGGATGATAGAGTGAGCGAACTGAGTTTCCATGAAGGTGAAAGTCCTTCTCCCCCGAGACGGGGTAACAGCGTACCCACACGCGTTTGGAGTGGCATCCAAGGGTGTGAAGCTGGGTATAAAAGGGAAGAAGAACCCTCATCGAGAGAACGCTTTGCGTTTCCCACTCACTTTTGAGTGCCAACAACAGAACGCAAAGCGGGCCCTAGAGAGTGGGGAACGAAGCATCTCGAGCAAGGGCGTGACAATACCTACCTTTGGTATTGTCTGGGTGAATATCACAGTGCGGGTATTACACCTCTGAAGGCTAATTAATAAACCGCAGCATTTGAAGCGTCGCAACTCGCAAGCGGGGTGGTATTGCTTCCTACTCTTATATATAATAGGAAACCCCGCCATCCGGAACATCGGATAGTGGCCCGAGGGAGAGGAATAAGAGGTCCTTTCTCGTTCTTTCAACGCGCCTCCGGCGTAGAGCGGGAGCCTTACGGTCCGAGGAGTCATGGAAACCCGGAACTGGGTAACCCTGCACACCTCTGAGGTTACACTCAGAAGGGCCAACCGCAGGGTGGGCAGGGATGGGATAGGACAAAAAGCTTGGCCCGGCGGCGGCTCGGGATATGCTGCTGAATTGTCCCCGCATCCGCAGACGAAAGAAGGGGAGAGACATATATCTTCAACGGAAGATGAGAAACCTGGACTGAAATCAATTCAAATATGTGTCTCTAAGTCGCAACCCTTTCAATTAAAGTTGAATCGGGAACAGAAGTACCTCAGGAAACTGGCTCGATCGGATGCAAGGAGCCGTAGGACGGAAAACTGTCACGTACGGTTCTGAATTGGCGGCCAGGTGGGAGACCCCTTGATCGACCATAACAACGCAGGATACGTTGATGTATACAACCCAACCAATCGAATGCAATACAACACAGAAGGAGTCCCGCGGGGTTCAATCATATCCCCGCTTTGTGCCAATATTTTCCTACATCCGCTGGATTGCTACGTCGAAGACGTACTCATACCCAAGTACAATGTAAGGGGTATGTACCCCGCGTCGGCAGAATATTATAATAAGAGGCTAAATCTGGACATAAAGTACAAGGCTGTATTAGAAGATTATCCACAATTCTGGCAGGCTATGACAAATATTAAACACTTTAGGTGGATCGGAACAAATAAACCTAGCCACGAACCGGACCACGAGGGCGCAGCGAGACTCAAGTACCTCCGATACGCAGACGAAGTTATGTTAGGTATTATAGGTAGCAAAGAAGAAGCCCTGAACATCCGGAAGGCCGTGCAAAAGTTCCTCCAGCAAAAACTCAAACTGGAGATAAACGAACAGAGGAGTCCTATAATAAATGCAAAGTCCGAGATAGCCAAATACTTAGGCACCTTAGTAACGTATTATGGCACCGGAAGTGTGAAACCCAGAAGCACTGACGAGGTATCCGACGTCAAACGAGTTAGACTCCGATCGATCACACGTCCACAACTAATCGCGCCCATTAAGGACTTACTAACCAAAGCCGTAGAGCGCGGATACGGAAAACTGAATGCCAAGGGCTTAATCCGAGCAACCTTCCATCAACGGTTGGCGGCCTCAGAGGACGAACAAATTGTGACCCACTTCTCGTCGGTAATACGCGGCATTGTCAACTATTATTCTTTTGTCAACAAGCGCTCTTCTCTTTGGAAAGTGGTGTCAATCTATAGAAAGTCCTGCGCGTTAACCTTGGCCAGAAAACATAGCTTAAGATCCGCCGAGGCTGCTTTCCACAAGTTTGGTCCAAATCTGCGGATCATAAAAAAAGGCAAGGAGGTAGCATCACTATACCACCCCAACTCTATGAAAACAATAGGAAAGTACAACATAAAAGCTTCCCGATTCAATGACGTCACTATACTTGAGGAACCGTATTATAAGGGTTGATGGTGTAGTGTGGATTGTGCGGACAGACTCCTCAAAACTAAAGGCGCGAAGCGTGAACTCTGCAGTAGCACAGAGCAGCTTTAACTGCTTTACTTAAGGCCTGTTTATGGCAGAGCTGTAGCCCGATCTCTGAAACAGATCACGCCATGCCGTAACCGCTGCCATAGGTAGAGGTGCACGGGAAATTGCGTGGTGCCCCGTGTAAGGAGTAAATTAGCGTATTGCTCGTACGGCAAGATGCACTTTTTTGCTACCTGGCCAGTTTTTGACTGATCAAGGTTGTGTCCGGGTCACTGACCCGTGTCTCGGAGACAAGAAAGGATGCATCTCTCAACTCGACACTTAGCACTCGATAAACCGCAAAAGCTGAATAATAAGTTGCCATGGACGAGCCACATGCGGGGAAACTTGCACGTGTGGTTCTGACTGGGGGGGCAAACCCTATCGGTATTCTTTGATGTGCGGAGCTTCGCATCTGAAACCCGATGACGCTTTGCGTCCTGCCGGGGCCCCGGGCAGTAATCCAACTCCCGCCTACTCCTTAGTAGAGGCCATGCCGCGGAGTCCGGAAAGTGGCTTGTTTAATAAGTGTAGGTGGACTAATCTCGACAATGGCCGCTCCTATTATGAACTGGGGTTTTTTATTCTCATCACGGGTTGCCGCCCCTACTCAAGTACACCGAGAATCAACGGTGAAAGGGAGCCCCTAGGGAGGAATGAACAATCCGTGGTCACCGACTTACGTCGGTTAGGCCTAGAGAGCACTATTCAGGCTGGGCGGGTTGGCAAGGATGACAGCTACAAAGATGGTACTGGTGACAGGAATACACATCTGGGGATGAATGGAAAACCCGCCACAAAAAGGGGAAGTGGTAATAATGACTACCTAGACTTTTACCTTAGTGAGGAATGTAGTTCTGGCTTTTTTCCGCAAAAGGAAGCCGGTGCTGCTTGCCTGGCGAAATTAACCAACCTTACTCGTGGACCTAATGGGAAGTTTGAGAACCTGATAGAGATCATATCAGACTACAACGTACTGATTGCGGCCTACCAAAAGCTGAAGTCGAAACCGGGCAATATGACGCCCGGAGGGGGCCCGGCGGAATATACACCGGAAGGTCTTAAGGAAGATACACCAGAAAGTATTAACCCAGAATGGTTCCGGAAAGCCCAAGAAAGCCTTACAAGGGGTTCTTATGTGTTTCAACAGGTCAGACCAGAAAATTTACCGAAACCCATCATAAGCTTTGCGTTTTATTCTCCGCTGCGTGTTAGAGAACGCTATGCGTTCCTTCTTGCGAACCTTTGGGCGCTGCGCACCAAAAAGCGCGAAGCGTTTTATGCGCTTGCGTTTTATGAAAACAAAAAGCTGCACGCCTTCATTCGCCAAGGTCACGAGAAGGAACGAAGGCTGGGAGGGAAGATGCAAGCTTCTTCCATGCAAGCTTTTTCTCTAGATTTTTTTCTAGCTTATAGAATAACCCCAAAAGCAAAACTTGGCGAAAGTAGGCCATTGACGAGAGAGGGGGACCACCTGGGGGACCTGATTGTACAAGAGGCAATGCATATGACTCTTGAAAGAATATATGAGCCGCTCTTCTCCAATTCATCCCATGGATTCCGTCCGTCCCGAGGGTGCCACACGGCGCTCGAGGAGATCAAAAACACTCGGATGGAAATTCCGTGGTTACTTGAATTTGATATTAGAAAGTGCTATGACACGATCGACCGGCACCGCCTAGTCTCAATTATCCAGGAGGAAATCCATGATCAACGGTTTATGGATTTGATACTGAAGTTGTTCAAGGCAGAGGTTATCGATGATTACCGAGGAGAACCCTTGCCTAAAGCAGGAGTCCTACAACAAGATAGCGTCATGTCACCCCTACCATGCAACATCTACCCACAAAAGCTCGATCAGGAGATAGAGAGGATCCAACAAGAACACGAAAATACGAAGGCTCATAAAAAAAAATCGGTTTTATTCTGTCGGGCTTTGCCCCTGCTACATAAAAACTACAAGGACCCAAGCTTGATAAGGGTGCGGTACGTGCGCTACGCGGATGAATTTCTACTCGGTATTGCGGGCTCGAGAGATTTGGTCGAGAGAATCCAAGAAAGGATTACGCAGTTCTTGAAATCCGATCTACACTTAGAAGTAGGCTCGGCGTCGTATGTGCACATAGCTAGCGGATCGGTAATCTTTCTTGGGATGGAATTAGCCCTCCCGGCCAGCAGATGGCCCAGACGCTTCTCCAAGGAAATAGAAAAGCGCCGCCGAAGCAAGACCCGCATTAATAAATGGGCGGAGATACGGAAAGAGAGTTGGGACCATCAATTGAAGGACCTAACCCTTCGTGCATGGACATGGGCTCTGAGGAAGACTAGACATAACCTTTCGTCTTGGGGAGCTGCGGAACATGCCATGTCTACAAAAGCACGAAGGGTTGCTAGGGATTTCCTCCTCGAAAAGATCGACAGAGGTGAAACCAGACAATCGGTCCAGCACCTCCTGTCCAGGGAAAAAGATGTGTTTCTGAACATATCTTGTACGGGAATTCCAGAAGAGATCCTGCAGGCCCATACACATCTTACAAGGCTTTTAGAAAAGTACTTGGACGATGAGTTTCTTCGAACCTGGCGTAATTTTCGATTTCAAAAGAATATTCAAAAGAATATGGATTCTGTCTTTGGTGTTCGTAAATCTATCGCGACAAATACGGGGAGAAGAGTGTCACCTATGCGTATCTTGGCTCCGATGGAGGTGATCACGGAGAAACTACGGAATAAAGGAATACTCCAGCCTACACAAGCTCGTCCCACCACACTAACTTCGATGCTCAATTACTCGGACGAAGCTATTGTGTCCTACTTCTCAGCCCTAGCCCATGGACTTCTCAGCTACTACCGTTGTTGTGACAACTTTCATCTGGTTCGACGCCTGGTGGACTACCAGGTAAGATGGTCAGCCTTATTCACACTGGCGAGTAAGCACCGATGTAGCACCAAAAAGGTGATTGTCAAATACACAAGGGGGCCGCAGGCCCTGAGCAGAGAGGGCGAGGTAATCGCCAAGTTTCCAGGTTCCCCAACAATAGCTCGCATGGGAAAAAGGTTCCTTACCGACATCCGACAAGATGCTGTCGATGATGTCCTACCAAAAAGACTTGAGTCTCTCGGCTAACCTAGTAGTCAACTTTTCTTCGTGGCAGCAGGTGCGCCAGTTGTGCGAGTGATGACATAGAAATGTACCATTGGCAGCATATTCGGAAAGGTCTGGACAGTAGAAGAGACGAAATCGTACCAGGCCGAGGCGGCGGCAGAAGGATACAGGTATGGACGCTACAAATTGGCACTGATAGATACTACTACTATGCCTTCCACGTAGAGTCTACAATTACCCGGGGTTGACCCTTAACTTAGATACGGCCGGTGCAAATACTTAGGCAAAATAATAGGGAAAACTAGTAAGATATGGAAAAAAAAATAGGAGCCGTATGATGGGCAACTATCATGCACGGTTCTATCGGGGGGGGGCTTCGTGCATCATGGGTACCTTCTGATTGCTTTAAAAGGCAACGTGATAATAACCCCTATCCGAACCTCATTCTGTTGCGCGAAATCCATCATTAGCTAAGCAATTATTTGGTTATGCTATTCTAGGTTTTGCTTCAACTGAAGCTACTGCTTTGTCTGCCTTAATGATGGCGTTTTCAATATTATTTGTGTTTCAATATTCTTTAGGGTTCGTGCTCGAATGATTCTGAAAAATAATCGTTCGAGCCTTTCTTCAAACCTCATGGTTTTTTCATAATATAAACAACAAAATAAATTGTTGTGCTAGAAGGCGCAAAAAATTGTTCCACTAAACCCTTGCGTTACTTATCAATTTTAAGTATGGAAGTCCAAGGGTTTTTTGTCAGGGCTCAGTCAGACTTAAACTTTATTTTTATAGAGGTTCTCTCTGCGAATTATCCGCGCTACACCCTTTTACAAAGACAGTTTTGATGGTTATGATTATATTGTGCCTTTATCTTAGTTTTTGTTCCCACTCATTATTATTTTTTTCTTCTTTGACAGGCTTTGCGCCTGAACAACAAATGATAATAAAAACCTTCACAGGTTTTTTTTATTATCATTTTACTTTTTGTTTAAGGATGAGATCAATACGGTCACTCTTTATATGACGATAAATGCCTTTTTTAGAAAAATTAGCTTTTCCGAGCTTCGGCATTATTAGTCACAACATGAGGTTCGAAGAAATTACATAATTTTACATATAAATAATCAAAGATTCTCTTCGTGGCTGGCTCTAGTATACATTGGTCTTCGAGGAATGGGATATGTGGATAGAAGCACCTTTCACTATTTACCACGATTTGTCAGGTTATACCTCTTTATAAGCCACAGGATTTTCTGGTTCTCATGCCATTATAGGTACTATTTTCCCAACAATATGTGGTATTCGTCGATATTTGGGCCATTCCACCCAAAAGCGTCACTTTGGCTTTGAAGCAGCTGCTTAGTACTGGCCAAAAAGTAGACGTAGTTCGGTCGGTTATTTTAATTTTATTTATTCATGGGTGGCCTAAAAAAATATTCTTATTCGTATTCTATCTACTGGTGGGCAAGATTTGGTGCTACGCCCTTTCTTTGGCGAAAGGAAAAGGTTCGAAGAAAGCAAAAAAAAATTGAATTAAGCCAAACAATTATTTTTCTAGACTTTACTTCGCTGGTTGGTTCAGATGATGGAATTATATCTTCTTTTACGAAGATATGTTAAAAAGAATACAATTAAATTATGAACCAATTGTTTTTCAAATTTCTGAAAGCTACTTGACTTGAACGGAGGAATCAATGTCAAACATCAAAACAAGAAAATCTATTATATACCAATCCGGAGTACCCATTCCAATTATTATGGTTTTTGAAATATCATACCAATACACGTTTTCAAGTTTTGATCGAGATTTGCGAAGTTGATTATTCTTCTCGGAAACAAAGGTTTGAACTAGTTTCTAAATTACTTAGTGTTGACTATAATACACGCATACGTATATTAACAAGTTACGATGAAATAACTCCAATTTGTTCGGTAGTTGGTATATTTCCATCCGCCGGCTGGTGGGAGCGAGAAGTATGGGATATGTTTGGTGTATGGGAGTGGTCATTTATTATTAGTGATCGTCACAGCTTTTTTTTTTCTAGAATACGTACTCCCAAGTGGCATATGAGCTTTTGTTGGGGAGCTGCAGTAATTACCGGCTCAGCTAGCGCCATACCTGTAGTAAGTAGGATACACTATAGCCATGACTTCGGGGTGGCTTCTCTGTAGACGATGCCGCATCAAATCGTTTTGCCTCCGGCCCTTATTACTTTCGAAGCAGTTGCTCATATTGATTGGGAATTACGTTACTATTGGACAAAAGGTGTAAGTAGGTCCTTCTTCTATTTCGCTATTATTACGCGCATTATTTCTTGGCCGCCATTTAAAAGCCAGATTAATCAACCTTTGCGAAGGCCATGCTTTATCCAGTCAATTTTTCCTGGTTAAATCAGCAGTGACCAAGCGATTCGATTCAATCGTACAATATTATCAAATTTTTTACTTATTATGTCCTTGATTGTACGTAGGCAGGACTTTTTCTTGAATTCAGCAGTTATTGCTTACTGGTAGTAAGGGGCCTTGCAATTCCGGTGGGGACTCTTCCTCCAGTTATTCTTCTGATAATGATACCGAATAGTTTTCTTTATTATGCGGACTTTTTTCATTATTGACCTTTTATCAAACCGTTCTTCTGCTGCCCGGTCCCTCCGGTTTAGCTGGGGCTTTGGCTTTGACGGGATTTAATATCCAAAGGTCTATTTGTTCTAGTTCTGCTGGGGGGGGGGGCAATTTAGTACTTCGTAGGACATACAGAAGCTAATTGATTAACAGCAGCCCTCGTTGATCTGAAGCTTATTGATAAATTAGCTCGCTGTGATTCGAAGCCTACTGGGCCTAAGTTGAGACGCTCATATAGTGACACACAAGCAATGGAAACAGTCACCAAATTATCTCTTCTCTGGGTTATCTTTCGATCTCGAGCAAGGTACAATTGGCATTCTTCGAACCTGTTGTTGTATAATATGAAGGATCCTGCTATGAGGGGGTTTAGCTCTGGGGGGATGGAGCCGGCGGCGGAGCCAGTTACCTTTAAAAGACACCTTCGGAAAGGGCTTCATTGGCTATTGTGCACTGCTACCAAAGCAATACTGATTGCTGAGGGCGAGTCGTCGTCCGACAGCCCGGAGGAACGTTTTAAAGTCATGGATGAAATAAATCGGCTTAATAGCTCCTTATGACAGCCATGAACCCGAGGGCCGAAGGCATCTGGCAGCCATGACAACCCGGGGAAAGCTATCATACAGTCTACTACTTCTACTACCAGCGCTGGCCCTTTTACCAGCGCTTCGCGCATCAGTGTCCTGCGTTTTTTGGCGAAGGAACGGCTAGTAACGCCCCGGCGTCCAATACTGTTTCCGTGGAACAATCACCTAAGCAAAGCCTTGTAAGTAGGAGGTGGTGGTCAAGATGAATTTATGGTTCCAGTCTACTCGGGTAGACTCCATTCATTAATTCCGGAGAATTGTGTTATGCGCAGTGGATTAAGTGCTATCCGCCAAAGCCGCCCCATGTGGTGGGTAGAGGTAGAAACAAGTTGACACCGCACGTCGTCACCAGAGCACGGCCAGTGACGCTGGTGTAGAATCGACTAGTGAAGTGCCTTCCAGCCACGTACCCGTTCCTTATTAGAGTTGGCGAGTTGGAGCCGTCTAAATTGGTTCTTGTGGCGCTGGATCTCCCAAAGGGACCTGGGTATTTGTTTGATCCGCCGCTTTATCTAATTTCTAGGTAAGTAGGTGCGTCGTTGGACGATCAGCCTCCTCCCGGTCGTATTCTAATATATCTTATTCCTCATGATATAATATATCTTATTCTTCATGATATACCTTGGGATACTTTATCGAAATCCTATTCTGAGTTTTTATTAGGCAAATATTTGAAGATGTGACAGATAAATAAATCCTTTCGGGTTCTGATGCAATAGTTCCCTAGAGGTTAATTTCCTCGATGCCGAACGCCGGCGCCAATACTTTTTCAGCCTAAGTAGGCTTTGTAAGCTTTTGTATGGTCTTCTCTCAAATAACCCGCTCTAAAGTACAAGTATGAATACAAAAAAGACGAACAGGATAAAGGCCGCGACGAGGCCGATCCATCTGGCAGCCATGATGACCCCTCTGACTATGACACAGCTACGGCGGCTTTCGTGTACATTCACCCTGGGAACTAACTCGCGGACGAGCCGTGGTGGAGAGCTTTACTCGAGTCGCTTCTTGACGACAATTCGCGGTGGAGGGCTGTATTCAACCCTGAATGCATGAACTCTGAGGTGGTGTTTTTGGTGTACTGTAAAATATTCGTTTTATTGATATTTATTTGTCTCTTTACATCTTTTTTTTTCTGTTTTTTTCTTTGTTTGCTTGTGTTCTAGGCTCCAAAGAAAATTAAACTAATAAAATAAAAATATAAGAAGCCTCGTCTAAATCGGATTATACCCTGGTTTGGCAAGTAATACCAAAGATTCTCCTCCTTGGCTCAAATAATTATTCTGGCTATTGTGTTTATATGGATCTGTACACTGTAGCCCTGATTGTTTGTTAAATACGCGAAGGAAACCAAAATCACCTGAGGATACTTAAGGACAGAGCAAACGAAAACTCAACGCTTCGCCCCAAAAGGCCAAAGATTTACACTTATTAGCTACTCATTCAGTTTCATTTGTGGGAACCTTACCTCCGCTGGGGTTTAGGGGTTAGTCGCCGCGCCATGCGCACCTCCTATTATGTATGGCAGGAGAGAGTAATTGGTAACTTAATCCGCTCATAATCCGAGTGTTTACGGTTCGAATTCGTATCCCGCCGCCACGTAGCCTAAAGCGAAGGCTCACAGTAAAGCGGAAGCCGGGGATTATTCTACTACAAGGGGGTAGTAAGCGGAGGCTTACTTCCAGGCCGTAGCCCCAAAGCTAAGGCCGATAGTCAGCCGAAGCAGACAGGTTAAAAGCGAGGGCTGACTCCCACCAGGCCGTAGCCCCACCAAAAAAGCGAGGGCCGAAGTAAGCCGCTAGGCGGAAGCTAGTACAGAGCTGACCGAAGTTTAGCCGAAGGAAACGGATCGGGAAGCCAGCCACTTAGCTGACCGAAGCCGTTTAGGCTAGGTGGTAAGCGGATCGGGAAGTCACTTAGCTGACGGAAGCCGAAATAGGCGACGTCCGCGGTTAATCCAATAAACCCACCCAGGTAAAACCAAGCGGGCGCTTTTTGCGCCCCCCCCCAGGACACAGTTGATTTTGCGTCAGCACTTCATATATGATTATTCCTCTATTAATCGAGTATTCTTATCTGATTATTCTTCAAGCAATAATCCTTGTGAAAACGAGGCCGCAGGCACGGGCCAAGACTCGCTGCTTGCTCAGCGCAACAAGGGAAGGGTTCTCCTGGCCAAAGGCAGCAGAGCAGGTCCACACCAACCGACGAACCAATCGGGTTTATTTACCCGGGAATGAGAGAGAGCTGCTTGGCTTCGCCTAGCGGCTTCACCCCAAACTTAGATGGCTGCGCCCCCACTGCGAGCGAGGGCTTGCCCTAATAAATTAATGACCTAACGCAAATAGCTTCGCCCCGAACTTTAAGGGCTTGGTGGTATAGCGGCTGCGCCCGCTAATAATAAAAGGCCGCTTTGCTTTTGCGCTTCCCGTGTTATGATTACAGTTTTTCGCTCCTCGCCTTCTGATTACACTCGCCTACTACACATGCTTCAGCCTCCTAGCCAAACTTAATACTACACCAATAAAACTGGAGCTCAGATCAGAGAATGCGTTCTCTTCTCTCCCGGAATTGCAGTCTCGAACATTCCTTTTCCAAGCACAGCCCGTCTCACGATTCAAATAAATTCGAAGAATAAGAAGAATGGGAGGAATAAAAAAAAAAATACGCATGCAAACCGCACATAGATTATGAAGCACTTAAAGAAAAGATTGCAACGAGCGTAACGTAATCCATCGTTCCCGCTGAAATCGAGGCTAAACTGGGAAAAAGAATTACAAGTTTAGGAGGTGACGTCATCAAGAAATGAAGAAATAAAAAACGCATATACTTTTGTTTCTATAAGCAATCGCCAAAATAAAAACCACATAGTACTTATGATGATGTTTAAAAGTATCATAAGAGAAAGATATCAGCCTTTTTTGTGAAAGACTCCCGACTGTGTCTAAGACATGCCTTTAGTAACCATATTTAAAAAAAAAACCAAATGTAATGAAAGAAAAACGATCCCGATTGATGTTAAGTCATGCCTGGAAGCTGGATTTAAAAGTAAACGACATCGGATAAATAATAAAAGCTACTTTATAAAGCGTAGCCTGACCCAATTGCAAATATGTAAGTTTGTCCTTTTTATCGAGATAATAACTTTCAAATACTCACTATAAATATAAATAAAGGATTTTGTTTCGTAACATAAAAATTCGCAACGCAACATAAAAAAATACATAGTAGAAATAAAGAAAGACACATGAAACCTGCAATTCCGTATTCCAAAAGTGTAGATAAGATTTTAGCAAAATCCAAACTTTAAGAAAACTTGGAATAAGAAGAATTGTTTATTATATACAACCGTGAAACGGAAAGAAAGATTCCGGGATATCCGGAATAAGTCAGGCCGAGGGTGGATTTTGGATGTTCTTCCTTCCGAGTCAGAGAACTGAACCAAATGCAGACGTTCAAGCTGTCGGTGATAAGATTGGAGTCCTTAACAAACTAGTAAAAAAAAAAACAGGGAACAGGCTGATCTTTCTTCGTCGATCAAATTCGACAAAGCAAGTACAAGGTTCACAGAAAACCCATTGCTTTTGGAAAGAAAAAAGAAAAGCTAAAAGGAGACCGCTGAAAGATGCCATTATTTATGAGGATTTCCGGCAGATTATCGACTCCCTAAAACAAGGAACTTACAAACAATGCAGGCAGAGGGGTGGCCTTCTCCTTCTGTATTTCACAGGACTACGCGTGTCAAATTTACTTTATTTTTCGTGTTTGGCACCGGAAACTCACCGCCCAAGTCGTTATTTATCCAATTTAGATAAGGCCGTCCACAAATTAAACCTCGGAGCCTTCGGAAAAAGGCTTTTAAAACGAAAACAAAGAGCTCGAGACATTGCTATCATTGCCGGGGACATGGTATGCCTTTCGGCGCCCTTACAGCTGCACCTGATAAAGGCAAGCAGGATGTAGCCATTAGCAGAGTCTTTTCTGACCGCAATTTCACAATATTTTGCTAGAAGCTTCTGGTAGTATTCCGGGAAAACGCATAAGAACGCATAGCTTTAGAGCCACCTTTATTCTGATTCACTCCGCGAACAAATTCCAATAGATAAAGGCAAAATGGAAACAACAATATCAGAACAACAGTAATCGAGATAGAGCCGCCCACACAACAGGAAAGGAAATGCAAAAGATAATAGCGCTTCAGGAAGAAAGAACGAATAAAATTGTGGCGGATATATTATTAACCCCTGGCGAGGGATAACAAGGGCGGGCCAAGGCCAACGCGTCGGCTAAACCAAAGGCTAATAAGTAAGAGCCTAATCAAAGGGCTACGGCAAACATAATCGGAATGTTCATTCATCCGTAGATGGAAATTACTAAATTCTTGTCTTCTACGCAGCAGCGTTAAGCGGCGCAATACCTGGATGAATATCTAAAAAAAGGGAAAACAACCCTATCTGGAGTATTTCGGGGCGGGTGTACCCACGCTACGAATATTTAGCGAAGGAAGCCTTCCTTAGAGTAAGGGCAGATAGTAATGGGATTGATATAAAAGAAGGAGTTGCGTGATTAGCGATCTATCAGGAGCCTACTCAGTAGCTATGATGCACGTTCCCGAACTTTAGATAGGGAGAATGGAAGAGCTTATACGAAAAAGAATAGGGAGAGCTTATACAACAAAGGATTTGGGATAGTTTAATAGCCCGGACGCAGTTGGATCGGGGAAGGTAGAGTTTTAGTTTCTGAGGAGCGTATTCTTTCCGTGGCTATCTGTACCAACTTAAGGCTATAATCTCTCTCAGGTGCGGTGTTAGTAAGTGCACCGGATATTAAATATTTTGAGGGGCGTCCTTAATTTAATTGAGAGAATTCGGGTAAGGGCTTATACCTGGTAATGAAGGTTTAATTATTACTTCTACAATTTGCATAATGTAATAAGTGAGGATAAAAAATGACGAAAAAAAGTAAAAAAATCTCAAGTGGCTTATTTTCGTGGAACTTGATATCAAAATATCTGGACCACCAAAACAGAACACTCATAAATAATATAGATGTAGAATGACATCTTAAAAACGAAGGGTAGGTGAAAAAAAAATATGATTTTAATTGAGGAAACATATTATCCTCCGTAATATTTGTTGGTAATAGAGGCAGCCAAATTACATAGCTTATGCACCACAGGCCCGACCGAAGGGAGCTGAGAGAACAAAAAATAAACATACAAGAGGCTCACGAGGCTAAAATAGCCGACCCGCCTCTATATAAGAAAAAGAAAGTCACCTAACCACCCATAAAATATAAAAACAGATGGCACATAATTTGACGACTAGGAATTAAATTACATCAAAGCAACACAATCAGGTCGCTGAACTATGAGGATTCAGACAAGCTCGCTCCGTTAAGCAACAAGTTCACCCACCCGGGATAGGATAACAAGTTCGAGCATTGCTAAACCCCGCATAAGCAGATCGACGAACTGCTAATACCTACAAAGCAGCCTCTAGGCTAGCCAAAGCTTCTCAAACACAGGCATGGCTGTAGGACTACGTTAGCTTTTTTTCCAACGTAGTGGCCAAACGTAGTCGCCAAAGGCATTTTTGAGGCCCCCTAAAAAGTTGCTGGGAGCGACGCTTCAAGAGGATGTTAAGGTTTAAGACATATCCAAGTATGGAAAGGGCAGTAATATTAATTAAAGAGCCCATAAGAGATAGCTCGCAAAAAAAACTGGGGTAAGATTATTATTACCAATAGCGAAGTGGTAAGTTCATCCTCGTTTTTTTGGACCAAATTTTGTTGGCAAAGTAAACAAAGGTGCGAAGATACGTGAAAGAACGGAGAGGTGAACAGAACCCTACCGAATCGAAGTCAAAACAAACCCATCTTTATAGAGGGGTTTGTTTTTTCTTAAATAACATATATTACATAATTGTTTGATTCGTCTTCTTTTTGTTTTGTTTCGTCTCCTATTACGCCTGGGTAAAAAATTGATCAGAAAGTTACTATCCAAGGATTTTAACCCCCCCCCGTGTGCGAATTATGATTCTGCTGTTCTAACCGACTAAACTATTCCGACATGCAGATTATGATTCTGCTGTTCCACTGATATGATGCCGCTTCCCAGGTGTAGTTGAGTGATAATTCGCTTCAAGCCCCGCGCTCTCCATTCCCTTTAGGATAGATGATCTCTAGCTAGAATAAAGATTTCCTCTACTTATGATAGATCAGGGGCACAGAAGAAAAAAAATCATAAATTATTATTTATTATTTCTTTCGTTTCGGTCCAATTACTGGATTTTATGGCTCCGGTACTTCATTACTTCACATGCAGCAAAATGTAGGAAGGATAAGCCGGCTTGTTACACCTGTTTATCCTATGGTCGCTTTCTTTACTTATAATAGATCATCTCTTTATGGACGGAGCTTTCCCATCCCGTTGGGGGAGAGCTAGCTAGAGCCATTAGAGGGAGGCCGAAACCCGGAGGTTTACAATATTGGGCTAAGGCAGAGTGCTTACGGACTTTTTCCAGCGTCTGGTTTCGTACGCCATTCTGGGAGGAAGACTCATAAAGTTGGGTAGCAATCTTACTATTAGCACGATCGTGTGTCAGGTTCAACCCTTTTTTGTTCTTTCACTAATCAGTATACTAATAATCTCCGCTTGAGGGCGCGAGCCAATCACTGGATAGAGCTTTATTAAGTGCTCTTTCAGGTTGTTTTCGAGCAAACGAAAAAATAAAATAAAAGCTTGCTTTATAATAGACGGCTTCTTTGTCCTTTGGATGATAGTACGTGGATGAAGGATCATCTAAGTAGTATAAGCAACTATATGTAGTAAACGAGGCCCCCAACACTAAATCGGAAAAGAACCTGGGTATAATGGATAAACCTTGGCGGGTTGCAAACTGAAAGATGCCTCCATACCCTTCAATTATACCTGATAAACACGTCTCCATAACGTGTAAATGTTCCATTCTGTATCAAAAGAAAAAGCACTCTTGTGCTGCGAGAGTGAGAGAAGCGGCCATCTCCGTCCGCTGCTCAAAACAGAGAACCGTACATGTTACCGCGGAGGAGGCTCCCAACCCCAAGTCTAGTCGAGTAGTTTTGTTCGGCTTTCCCTCAAAACTCGCTTGACAAGGTGTACTCCTCCCGAAAGAGATCTGTGTGAGAGGCCCTCATCTGTCAAATGTTCACTCCACTTAGAACCTCCATCCAGAAAATTGGTAGGAGTGGCCCGTGGCTCGTTTATGCGCCACTTTCCTTCCCATGTACGATGATTTATGTATGACGCTTTTTTAAACTAAAAATAAAAGCTCTTGACCCTGTCAACATTGCACTAGGAGCGGCTATTCATAACGTCTGTGTATCCCCATTCTGCGTAAGAATAAAATTCAGCAGCAGTGGGCTCTTTAATATTAATTAAAGAGCCCCTTCGTTCTACTAGTCCGGCTTATGGCTAAAGCCCCCGACAAAACGTAGAGCGGGGAATGGAAAAAGATATATCTTTCCTGGTAATGATATTATTAACAGAGCGGTACAACTTAAAAAACGCAAGCTAGTCACTTATTGATCGCGAAGTGATCAACCATGGCCGCCCGATGCTTGATTACTAGCGTATAATAATGTCTGAGGCCAGACCACGTGACTGCGGTCGAGATGTTGAACATGATTCGACCACAGTGCTATGACGGGAAACTGTCATGGGTCGCGAAAGACACAAACGCTTAATAATGCAATACGGTAATAATGGCCAAATTTACGAGGCTTGGTAGTAGACCATCGCTTAAGTTAAGCTAATAAATAAGGTGGAACAGATCAACGTGCCTCCTCCCTCCTGCCAGGGACGCAGTGATCAAACGTGGATGACACGTAGTGTTTGTTGAATAGCCAACTTGTGCTTGTAGCTCAATCGGATAGAGCACCAAACTACGGATTTGGGGGTTGAGAGTTCGAATCTTTCCAAGCATAGGCCTCTCAATTACATAGTACTAACTAAGAGAATACGTCTGATAAGTGTAGAGTAAGTAGTTCCAATCTACTTGCTTCGCACCTTGCTTTGGTAGAGCCGGCGGAAATAGCTTAATGGTAGAGTATAGCCTTGCCAAGGCTGAGGTTGAGGGTTCAAGTCCCTTTTTCCGCTTGAGTTGGTATGGACCGGGTCTTCCCTTGTGGTTTCACAGGTACAACATAAAAATTATTGTCACCGGCAAAGCAGGCCGAGGGCGCAATAAGATAGTGGCCAAGCCAGAGAACCTGGCCTCGTGGCTTGGCCACGAGGCCGCATGGAGAAACGGAAAAAAGAGAAAAGGCCGGAAAAAAAGATCTATATATCTTGTCCTAAGGACTGCGGTCTGATCTTGCTTTGGGGTTAAGGATGGTCCGGCGAATGCTCTCAACCTTCGCAGTCTGAAACGCGCTGGCGTTGGCGCTCCTTCTTGTACTCCGCGGGCCCCCAAAGAGCAAACTCATATATTCTTAGGAGATGAATAATCATAAATAATAATTATCAATCATTACTTATGATTATTCAGAATTCAGCCACAACAATTGTGGCAACGTGGCGTTTGTCATCAAATGACTCGGCACCTGCAACATTACAGCTAACCTCGTCATTCAAACCTTAGGCAACTAAGAAACAGACCCCGATACTTCCGTCCTCCCTTTGCCTGAACATCAAAAACTGTCTTGTAGAATGGTCGAAGGGAAATATGTACTTGGATAGGGATAATTTAAGAAGCCATGTGATAAAGGGTACGGGAGTTTTACACGTGATAAAGATAATATCGAGTCTTGGTACGGAATAGACCCAGAAAACGCTTTGCTCCAAGAAGAAGAAGCGCTCCACTGGGCTAACCAGGATTTTATTTCGATCCTCAAAGGATCGGAGATCTATCTTACACTCCCTTTTAGATCTCCGATCCTTTGTTCGTAAAGCCAACCGGGCGGCGGTGGGGCCCCTAAACATTAACTTTAAAAAATCTATCGCAAGTGGAACCTGAATAGAGAACAACGGAAGATAATTGAGAAAAGCAGGACCGCCCTGACTGAACTCCAACATAAAACACTCCAACATTTTAAGCCTGTCGTTCCCAGGAACAAAGTGACAGTTTCGAATGAGAAAAAAAATGGCGAGTAGAGGGAAGATCGTTGCTTCCAGCTTACGTTCCCGTCCTCGACGGATACGGAAGTTGGAAGCAACGGGACACGCAGGGGATATGATACGGTCGCCCACGACGACACGGATTCTGCTGCTGGACCTGTTGGATACGACAGTTTTGGTGCTGTCATCAATTGATTCCTTATCTGGAATTATTTTATGACACCCCATTTGTTGACTCGCGAAAGCAAAGCCAAGTCAACGTCAACTGCGAGCCTTAGAGGACTTTGCCTTAGTGCTGCATTGTGAGCTCGCGAGGATCGTAGATCGAAAGATTGGCTCCCTTTACAGTAACATCTCAAACTTTGACAAAGGCTATGCCTGCGAAGCGCCGCAAAGGCTCCTTCTAGTCAAGGGGTATTTGTCACTAATCGAGGGCTAACCTCATTAATTAATAATGTTTAGCTCAAAATGACCCAGAAGGAGCAGCGATAGCTATGAGATAGGTGGAGCAATTTCGCCTTTCGCCCAGTACATCAATCAACTTAATACACCAACTTTGGCTAGCAACTCGGTAAAAAAGAGTAGTCGTTTTTTGTTCTCTCAGTAACGTTTCCCCCCTGGGGCTATGGAAAACCTACTATTAGTTCCTCCTAAACCAATTACCCAAGGCTCTAGTATAACTCTTCGCAACAACAAGACTTTAGTTGAGTAAGGGCGCCGCCCGGAATGATGAACGGCGGCCCCGTCTCTTTATAGCCTGAGCGCAAAGGCGCGGAGGCACCGGCGGAATCCAGGTTCGAGGAAGGGTAACGAGGCCAATACAGGGATGGAACGAAACTGAAAAGGAACCACTTTTCAGCCTTAGGCCTTACTATCAACTCTTGAGCACACCGATGCTAGCTTTTATTTCCGGGAAAAAGGCTTCATAACATATCCCCAGGCGCGTAGCGATGGGGGGGTTTCGATAACTAGCCGCCACCTTACGAGGATGTGGAAAGTATCGATCCAACCGCTATTCGTTCGAGGAGGCGGAATGCGGAGGTTGGAGCGAAGCTGGGGGGGGGGTGGTGGGAGACTCTATATAATGTACGGTTCTGTGAGAGGGCACCGGACGAAAAATGGCCCGATCTCCACACTCTCTAGCAATTCCTATGTAATTGATTACTCATGAAACTCAGTATGAGGCGCAGCTCCCTGCCACCACACGACCCAGAATAAGGATTTCCGCTCTACTGGCTACACCAGTGGGGGTTTATGTAAATAGAGCACATCTAAAGCTTTCGTTTGTGTTCTAAGCCTGGACATAACACATTTTTCTAGGCTAATTTATTTGTGGGTTTGGCTGATTTTCGATCAGCCATGAATGGTCATTGTTTTGACAACAAGAAAAAATAAACGGTTATGCTAGAAGGTGCAAGATACATTGGCGCAAGTAGTACTTCTGGTTATTTAGTTTATGGCCAGCTCTTGTAGTATATATACATGGAGAGAGAGAGATTTTTGATAGATACACACTTTCGCCATCACCATGACGATCAGCCATAAGAATCCCCCATTTAACGCCGGCCGCGTGTACACAAAACCCTGCCCACATCTCTTACGCAGGAAAACGTGCCTAGCAATCCGGTCATCACCAATCTTCAGGAGCATTGTATTCACTCTCCGCATCAAATCATCGAAAAATTAATCCAGTAGGAACGAGTTCGTGATTTCGGCAATTCCTGAAATATTCAAGACCAAGCCCTTCCGGTTAGTATGAAGCGCTTCGCCTATGAAATCATTCAAAAGTTTACGATCCTCTTCAGTCTTTACTCCTCCTTCCACAAGCTTAGAGGTTGCATCGTCCTTGCAAGTTTTTTACTTTCCTTCCGTGTAACCAATGGAAAAGCATCATACATTTTCATCCTTCAATATGGTATCAAACCTTTGGGCTTTAGCATTATTTGTGTGCTTGTGCCTTCGGCGTAGCTGCTTTCTTTGGCAAGCCCTGGCCGAAGGCCAGTGCTAGCTGGCTTACGCCTTGGATTCGGGGCAGTACTGCGGTTTCGTCTACTGAGCAGAAGGCCTATTCTGTTAACCCCCATCTCTGACCTTTTTTTTTCACAAAATATTTTTGAATATTAAAAAAAGGCGTCCTGACTTGTTGCTTGCAGCGAAGCGGTCCTTGAATGAAAAGGTGAAGGGGGTGGACGACCGCAGAAGAACTGAATAGAAGCAATTGCAACTGCCAAAAGCTATAGCGGGAAGCGCGGAAATAAGACAACAGCCGCAAGATTATGCCAGCCAGCCAGGCCAGGGCGAGGGCCACACGTAAAGCGGAGGATAAGGTTATAACTTCGTTCCTCTTCCCTCTCCACGAAACGCCGCGTAGCTAGTCCTCCGATAACCTTTGGTCGAGTGCTTCTTTCAAGCCCTTCGGTCGAGTGCCCCGACGAAGGGGGACCCGAATCGAAGGGGACCGTAAGGGGAGGGCCCTTCGTTAACCTTCATCAACCTACCCCCTTCGATAACCTTCATCAACCTTCCCACGGCCCCTTCGGTTAACCTTCATCAACCTTCCCTCCCCCTTCAATAACCTTCAACAGCCTTCCTTCCCCCTTCGGGGCACTTCGACCGGAGGGAGGAGGAATCTTTAAACCTCGACCTGGAAAAGTCGAGGTTTAAAAACCTCGGCGAGGGAGGAGAGCGCGCTCTTCCTCGATAAAGGAAGAGCGCGCGTAAACTAAATTTCCTCCCGAATCTTAGAGAGGTAATGCAAACCATTTCCGCGTGCGTGTATCAATTTTATTACCCTGCAAAACGATAATATTATCCCACCCAAACACGATCTAACCATTCCTCGACATTGTCGCATCTTTGATTTATATCCCGAGACACTGCACATAAGATTCATTCAGTGAGGAAATTGTTGATTGGTAGCAACTTGTTTTATTAAATTCAGCAGAAGGGTCTGAAGTTATTATTCCATTTCGAATTTGCTTCCGTAGTAATGCGAATTTACCTGGAATGTGCAATTGCTCATTGTCAGTTTATTGGAAACAACGGCGGTTAATTTACTTTTGGCTACAGATAAAATCTTGTTGGAATGGCAACTCATCATCAACCACAGCTGTCCAAAGGTGATCATCCACGAGATATAGTTCCCTAGCCAAGCTCCTAAAAAAAAAGTATAACGAGGTTTCAAACTTGAGTTTATAATAGCTAAATATTATAGGGAGACCGAAAGAGAAGATTAAATTTCGAAGTGCTGATCCGTAGCAGCTTTGTAGATCGATATCAACCCCCAATGAGCTAAGTACTCCGTGGGTAATTCGTTATTGCATCTATCTTATCGCTGCACGATGGCAAATAAGCCATGAAGTCGAACATTTGTCTAGAGAAGTACTTTATGCCTGCTGGAAAGAAGGCTTTGGAACTGGAAGTTGGCACTACTAAGAAACCCAGACCATCAGAGGTAGAGTTATTAATTGAATCTATTTGATTAGGAATTGACTAAAACTTTTCTCAACAATAAATGTAACAAGCTAAGTAGATTCTGTATCTTTTCTCGGACGCAATAGGCCTAGCTTCCGCATAGCAAACTCCATAATGGTGTTTTTAAATGAATGTCATAACTATTGATGCTATTCTGATTATAAATCTATTTATCTAGCCTGTGTGCAACTAAACTACCTATGGTTAATGGCATATTGTTTCCGGTTAAATGCAACTCTTGGGGTATTCCTATGATGTTGCTCTGGATCCAACGAACTGTTTTAACGATGGCCTTTAATTAGTAATATAAGGAGCGCCATGGCATCGTCCATCGCGTAGTCAACGAACAATTCCGAATGAGCTTTAAGAGCTTTTGTCATACAAGCTTTATAGTTATCCAGCTCAGACTTTTTAAACCCCTACGCTTTCAGCGAGTTCTTTCAAGCCCTTAACAACAGATAAACCTTTTCAATCTTCAATGCAAATAGTGTAGACCACATTTGAAAGTACCGCATGGCACGCTTGTTTTATTTGTAAATTAAAAAAAAATTTACAGATGTTCGTTCCAACCTGGAGCTCCAGATCTTTAGGTGAATAAAACATTAGTAATAAATTAACTATTTCCTTCTTCGAAATCTTGAGATTTTAGAGAACCTGACCTATACAAATTTTGTCGGACATAGAGCAGAAAGTAATATTAATCTTGGAAAGAACGCAGCGTTTTTCTATTCGACTTCTAATATTGGCATTTAGGTGTTCTGTTATTGGTTACCACTGGAGTCGCATAATTGTGTGCTTAACCATTTGCCATCACCATTTTATTCAGAGTCCGTTGAGAAATATAATCGTTTGCCATAATTCGTTTTTCGTTTCTTTACTTGGTCCTGGATCCGCAACCCTCTCATAAATAAATGCAATAATTTATTTCTGCCATGATTGGGGTGTACTGAGGAAGTACAAAAAATTACTAGTGACTAACCTCCCTCCAGAAGAACCCATCGGCCTAAAAAAAGGACCAGGGCGTCTCATCAATGGCTGAGACGGTTATAAGCAATTGATGTAACGGAAGAAATTTAACCCCCCAAAGTGAGGTTACCGTTCCCACCTCTTCCTCTACGGGGGGGACGGTAACCCGTCGCTCTGGTTAGCTCTGACAGAAATTACCTCAGTACCTACAAGGTAAAAGTACAGGCCCCTTTGAGTTGCGCACGTAGCGCTCCTACGAAGAAAAAAAAAACAAAAAGCTCGTGAAGCAAGCTAGCAAACGAGCTTGGCGAGGAGCTGGCTTGCGCAGCGAGCCCCTCGCGAGGCTCAGGCTTGGTCGAGCCCAGTAGCCTTCCGTTCTCTGATATTATTTATGTTATCAGCCTCTGGGTAAAGGCTGATAACGGAGAAGCTGCAGTGGTTATAAGGTCATTAGAGAGAACCATTTATCACGAAAAGGCTGCATCCATCCTCTTCATTGGCTTCAGTTGCGGTTCTACGTTTAAACTGGAGCTAGTCCTTCCTTCCGGAAGCCGCAACTTCATAAGTCACCGAAAGCATAACGTTTATGTTCCAGCTGCTGCTTTGTCTCCTGCTTTATAACACAGCATAATCATAATAGCATACCCCATGCAGCAGGCCTTAAAACGCATAATAACGACCGATTGGAACGGTTTATTAACAGTGTATGGGAATATTCTAAAAACATAGGTGATTAAGGATACGGATATTAAGGATATGCAATCACACGAGTAATCTATGCTGGAGACTTTATGAGGTACAAGTCATGTCTCTGCTCTGATACGCTATATCGGCTCCGAGGCTTCCAAGAGTTAAGTGTTCAAACGTTCATTATAAGCCTTTAAATAAAAGCTCGTCACTCACGCGTACGCATCTCTTTGTTCTTCCAACAAAGCACTTCATCATGCCTGTATATCAAAACTTTTATCTGTCTTCATGTCCTACATACGTTTATCCATTTTATTGCACTTACGATCCCGGAAATATATTGGCATATTTCGAGCCGTACAAAGCTTTGTCATTTCCATATTTAAAGCTGCCCAAAGCTCCGTCCATGCCTTTAGACATCATTTCAACCTGTTTATTTTTTAAGTTCCAGGTTATCATCTATAATTTGCTTCCAAATGCCAACTTGGTAACAAACAAAATTTACTTCTATCCCAGCATAAAGCTCCCCGGTTATCACATCCCAATGTTCTTTGGCAAAACGTAATCCATCGAGAAAAAACTCTCGGGTTGACATTCTACGTATATGTATGTCTGTAATTTGATGCGAAGTAGGAGCTATTCGAGCCTTGGAGAAGGGAACCATTGGAGTTGTCAATGTGGTTTCCCAAAAGCACTTGTTCCGTTATTTAAAAAAAAATTCCTGTATAACCACAATTTCATTCTGGAATAAATTACACGAGTAAATATTCTTGCATTTATCAGTAGATCCAACACAAATGTGTTATCGATTAAAAGGATGAAGGTACAAAATACTAAAATAACAAAACAAGTCAATAGATTGATAACAGAAATAAAATTTTCATGAAGTGTATATTTTCCATCTTTGAGTAAATAATAACCTCTGAGAAAAAAAAAATAACTGGAAGAAAATTATCGTTCTCAAACACGAGCTCTTTGGTAGAAAAACAGTAGACGCATTATAGGTACCAAAAACAAAAAAACGTCTTAGTACTTAGATAAAATCCAAACATCGGAAGTAATCTACTTTACCAATATGTAACAATTATGACAGCCATGGTATAAGTTGTATCTTCTTCCCCTTCTTCTTTTTTTGCTTACCCGCTAAATAAACCCCAAACGCCTAGAGGCTTCATAGCAAATAGCGCTGTGTTGGCTCTACACGTAGCAGCCGTGCTAGACAAAAAAAAATGTCACTTATTCCACCCCTCCCCTCCCACCCTATAATAAGATCAGATCACTCAATAAAACGAAGTAACACTCTCTTTTGTCTCATTATATATACTATGGCGTTTGTGGCTGCCGATCCGACGCTCCAGATAGTTTGTCCAGCTAAATTATTTATATCAACCACAGTTTTAAAGTTTTGCTTAGCCGACTGACAAATGTAGGCTACCAGACCGGGCAGGTGTACAGGATTTATAAAAAACTACGGCCACGCGCCTAGGAAGGGCGTTTGTATCTGCCTAGTCCGGGTAAACCACATCGGCCCCCCCTGGTTCGGCTAAACCGAGTCCATCAAGTCCTGTGCTGATAGGGCCTTTATCTCTTGCACGGAGTCGCAATACCAATAATAATGGGCGGAGGCCGGCTTGAGCGCCGTCATTATTATAGTAGCGCTTGCGCTCGGGTGTAGCCCTGTGCCTAAACCCCGAGGCGGGTGCCATCGAATTGGAGGGTCCAAGCACAATAATCCCTCCCTCCAAGTCGGGCCTCATTTTTTTGGCCTTCTACCAAGCCTACCCACGGGTTATTATTGGCTAACAAAGTTTAAAAACTGTGGCACAACTTTATTTTACTCCTGGAAACCCATGGTGTAGAAAGTGGCACTGGGTTGGCTACAGATGCAAAATAAGCTCGTCCCCCCCAAGCCATCCTTAACAACATTGAACCAAAATGCCTTACTGGTCGGAACGATCAATCTATCCAATAGTCGGTTAAATTCTCGTTCCAGGTAAAAGCAATTACAGGGCTTGTCTGAAGCGGCTCTTTTTAAGAATTCCATATGGAATTTGTGCAAGTTAGCTAATGCAAATATACAAGTACAAGTTGATGCTCGAGACGCTACAAGGTAAGCCGTAAACATATTAAAGCACGTCAAGTTGGCTGGGACCGCGCTCCTCGGGTAGATTACCTACCCGTGCGTCTCCATACCCAACCGGTCTTGGCATCCCAGTCTTCTGGGCGCCCGCAGCAGCGCCTAAACCTCCTCGTACACGTGCATATCGTAATGACAGCAAATGTATTCTTCCAGCCTGAGCTCTTGGCCACTTGTCTTGTAAAACGGCTATATTTTTTGCCACACCTCCCATGCCTCCTCCTCCATACTATGTTAGGTCTGCCATATGCTTTGGATCCACCGGAATAATAATATTGGTCTTGTTACATGTTTTGACGTATCTATTAGCAGCGGATTTCCGTCTGGCCGAGTTGCAACGCTGGGTGGGCAGTGGCCACCATTATTGGTAAAGGTCTAACTTATTTTACCAAAGTTTTTCCCTTTTCTACCCAGGCCATCAACAATGTAATCATAGCCCACTTTGCTATGAAGAATCTCACTTAACTTTGGATTAGTCGGAACCACGATTGAAAAGCTATTCTTATAACATTGGAGACCAGTGGTATTAATCATAATGTTTTCCGTAATATATGTCGATTTGGAATAAATGTCCCTGCACCAATCACAAAGAACACCATAATACATAAAGGCGATAGCCGCCCCAATAGGTAAAGCCAGGCTTTGTTTAGCTCTATTTCTAGAAATAACTTTCTGATTGGGGATAAGGTTGTTCCTTTATCAGGTTGCTCTTTTTCACTTTCGTTTACTCCAGTATTAAATTTTTTTATTTGAATGCTGGCAAATCAATGAATTTGCCAGTATAAGCACTCTTGATTATAATCTGGCCTCTAATTCATTGGCCAAGAATGGGCGGCGGCTAATGGCATAAAAGATAATCCATGGAAGCTATAGGAAGATATCTTCACAGAAGAATTGATGATGGTTTATTGGATCCATATTGATGTAATGTAGCCAGCTGAGGAATACTAGCGCCTACTTTCCCAAATCAGAGACGAATTTAGCGGTGGTTGCAGCATTCTCTTTTCTGGTTCCCATAACACTTCGGGCGATAGATAATACCACCTCGGGTTGTAGTTATCTGCAAAATGATCGTTTAGTCTAGCGGGATTTGGGCTTCTTTGCAAGTTTGCATATACTGCCTACATTTGTAAGTATTTATATCCGTCTGACCTAGCGGCAAAGCTAGGTCGGCGGTTGCCGCAAGGATCAAGGGTCGGACCGCCGAAGTTTCTCCGCTGGGATTACCTGGGCAATCAACTACATAACTATAATCCATGGCGGTTATAAAGATACTTCTTCATTGTGGGTACTTTCATCAGAAGCAATCAAAACTGAGGTGCCATAGCTATAATGCCCAAGACAATAAAGGATAGAACTAACCACAATATTTGAAAAAAGTTGGGAGGTTCCGAATATCTAGCTGCGAACCAATAACGAAGAGCACCATCCACCCATAGAGGCAATAGCCCCAGTAGGTGCGTAAAAAAACAAAAAGTAGGTTGAGCTCGAGTCGTAGAAACATTTTCAGTACTTTCGTGATCATGGTTGTGCATGCCATGACTTATTAAATACGACGATGTTTCTGGGCTCATTTGCCAGATTCGCCAGAGATGGATTTGACGAATTTGGCTTCTAATTTGCCAAGAATAGGCGTAATGGCGAAATAAAAGAAAAAGCCTACTGAGGCTATTTGTCCAATAGTTACATATGGTGCTTCTACGGGTTGACATCCAATCCAACCTGAAAGTAAACAATCTGCCAAAAGCAACCAAAACAATCTTTGGTGAATAGGTCGAGAACTTGAACTACGTACATATGAAGTGTTAATAGAAGGTGAAGCCAATAATGACACGAAAACTAGTCCTATGGCAGCTACACCCCCTAATTTGTTAGGTATACTTCGAAGAATTGCATAGATAGGTGAGAAATACCATTCTGGCACAATATGAGCCGGAGTGGACATCGGATTTGGGCGAGTAGGCCAAGGCCTCTCTCGTAGTCCGTACGTGATCCGTTAAATCATACGGCTACCAACCAAGTATTTCCTGACTTAACCACCACAACGGCCCGCAATTTAGGCAACTGTTTCAATATCTTCGCCAGGTCCGTGTTGAAGATCTTTCTGAGATATAGGGTATCCAGCTCTTCCACTCCAAGCAGGCCCTTGTCCTATTGCCTGGTGGTGCTATTCACAAAAAGGCAGTCGCTTCCAATTTGCTGCCGAAAGGAGCCGCCTCGCCTACCACGTTAGCTGGTGGGTGGGTGCCTCCCCTTGCTGTCCATAATCGACGGCTCACCTTTATTAGTAGTAACCGGAGCTTTTCCCGTGGTGGATCTCCTGAGCTTCCCTTTTCGCAGTTCCAAACGCAGCATTTCAAACCGAGTGTGCTAAACCCCCGAAGTTGCTTTAGAGGACATAAGTCTGTCGAGGTAACTTAAACTTAGGTCCTCCTCGCTCCCCAGGTATCTCCGACCCAGGCTTGATAGTTCTCCTTTGGATATGAATCTAGCCAGGGGCTTGCCCTTTTCGTCGGTTATTGTTATGTTTTTTCCATATTTGGAACTAATGCGGCCTATCGAGCTAGCTTCTTTCTTAGCTAGTGTATACATTAGGCTCATTCGCATTTGGAAGTCGACGATGTTTTTAACTATGTGAAAGTTTCTAGCGCATCGATAGAAGTTGAGTATGCCTCTGGCCTTGTAACTATACCAGCTTATGATGTCTATTGCGTGTACCGTCACCGGTTGGTCCGCCGCTTTTGGTTTATTGGACTTTTCGTACACCATATCGACGTCCTTTAACCGACGCATAATTTCTTTGATGTTTGCTTCGATCGAGATGTTATTCCTTACCAGATTTCCTTGCGCTGCGACCATAGCTGCATGCTCGATCCTCTTTTCTTCCGTTGCTTCATCTTCCAGTCTGTTTCTCCAACCTGAGGCCTCCATGGCCAGGGTATGAGCCTTCTCATGATGTGTCAAGCCCTTGTACTCTTTATTTACCGCTTCCACGAATCTTTTTCTGGATTTTTGTATTTGAGGGGGAATCCCTCCTCGAGGTCCGAGGTCCTTCCATCCCTCTACCAAGCTGGTCCGGATTGCTTCTACCCACTTTCGTAAGTCGTACCCCAGCATTTCGTGGTCTATATGCTGCCTACGGGTTTTGGTACCCTCGGGTTCCAGCGGGATGGCGTTTTTCCTAGATTCTGCCACGGCGCGCGCTTTCACTTGGAGTAACGCCGTCCTGCTTTGGTGTTCTGCTTTCATCTGCCTGGGTATTTCTTCTGCTTTTTTCGGAAAGAGCTCTTCGGCAAAAATATCAGCCCCCTGGGAGATGTTTTCCCTCATTCGCCAGCGAAACCCCCAGTCGGTTAGAAGCGCTTCGATTCTTTTCATAACTTTGTTTCGGGTCAGCCTTTCGGAGAGCCGATCGAACTTGCTGGTCTCCAAATTGAGTCTTGCCAGCACTCGGTTTTTGTTCCGTCGGTATTTTTCCATAACCTTGGGGTATGATCTAAGCTTCTTGCTCATGGCCCTAAAAGGTTTTCCAATGACGAACCCTAGGAACTCGACTTTGTCGCTGGTCAGGTGAGTTAGCTTATCTTTATTTACTTCCAGGTGAAGGTTGCCCTTGATGAAGTCGTTGATCTGCTTTTGGACTTCCTGGGCGTCCGCTCTGCTGCCCCCTATTCCAACGAGATAATTGTCGGCGTACCGGATGTATCTAAGACGGCGGTAAGATTTATTATTGCCGTAGGCCGAGCTGTGTTGCTTGTGGTATTCTATCAGGGCCTCCCTCATTTTTTTGCGGGCCAGTGGGGCTCCATGTTTTTTACTGAAAACTGATTGGGTTCCGTAAGTGTTTTTTATCTGGTTGTATTCTTTCTTCGTTACAGTACGCCTTCGGCCCTGATCAAACTTGGTTTTCAGGTCCTTCACGAAGTTATCCAGTTCTGTCATGTATATGTTGAATAATAGCGGGGACAGTACACTGCCTTCGGGTACGCCCAAACCGTTAATCATCTCCCCAAATTCGCCGCCTATTATTCGACATCTGAACATCTTGTTCAGTTCGTCCGTCACTCGGCGGTCGGCTATTCTCCGCCTTATTATTTTGATTAGCTTTTTTTGGTTAAGGGATTCATATGCCTTCTTGATGTCGTAATCCAGTATCCAGATGACTTCTCGCCACGTGCTGATTTCCTTCATGGCGCTATGGACGCCTTTGCTGGGGCGGAATCCGTGGCTTCTCCCGCTGAAGATTGAAGGTATTTCCCAAACTTTTCTGTAATGCTGGGCCGAAACTTTTTTGTAGTCGGCTTTGGACTGGTATTCCATGTTTTGCCCTGCTTCAAGCCTGCGGCTGAACTTTTCTTTCGCTGTTTGGTACTCTTGCTCCGGGATTTCCACCCACTTATAAGACCCCTCGTAAAAGGGCTCGATTATCCTTCTGAAGGCTTGTTGTATGATTTTGTCTTTGGGCGATGCTATGGTGAGGGGGCGTGTTCCGCCAGATTTTTTGGCTATTTCGATCCTTCTTGCAGGTTTGTAAGCGTAGCGTCCTTCTTGGAGCGCCAGGCTCGCGGATGCGAACCAGTTATCACCGATGCCGTCTAAGGTCTCTCTCTCATCGTCTGCGCTAGGTGTGAGGGTTCCTTGTTTGCTCTTGATCTCCAAGTATGCTTGTACTAGGTTTTCTTTCGAGGCTATGATGTCGAAGATATTGGTTATTATTCTGTCGTCGTTAATACAGGATAGTAGTGTTTCTCGGCGGATGCCGTTGCTACTATTTCTTTCTTGGTTGACCACCCTATTATCGTGGACGCTTCTTCCTTCCACTTTTCGGGGTTCCCCTGGGCTACTGCAGGAATCTCTTTCTGTAGTACCCCTCGTGTAGGTTCCTCCGACCCCCCACTTAACTTCCGTCCGGATTCTGAGCCTTGGAGCACGAACTGTGTGCCTCGCCCCCTCTGACGCCCTTTTCGGCACCCCGCCGTACCTACTCTGGAGAGAAGACTTTGTCTCTATACATGGCTCGGCCCGCATTTTACCAGCCGGATAGTTCCCTTCGGAGTGCTTCCATATTGTGTTGCGCAGTGTAACATCGATATGCTCTTCTGGTTCGTTAAGGGTGTCACGAGAATCACTACCCGCACCGGGTATATAATTGTCGGGATGCCCTAATAAATTAGGTGCATAAAAAACAAAAATGGAAAAAAAGATGGCAAATGCTACCCAACCCACTAGATCCGAGAGTAGACACGATACGGTCTTTTCACCCCGTCGGTCCCTCACAGAACCGTACATGATAGTTTCCCATCATACGGCTCCCCTTGACTTACGTGTTCTAGTCCGTTCTAGCTGGGTCCGTTTCTCTTCCTTCCCACTATGCCCACGGGGGCTTAATTCTGCCCAAGGGTATTCGATTGTCGAGATCCGTTATTGTGATCTGGTTGGCATGTCATTCCTTGTGGTGCCTGCGGCAGAGCGTATTTTGTTTTCTATTCATCAAAAGCTCTGGATGAACAGCGCGCCAGCCTTTGACGCGCCTTCCCTTGGTGACTTTGTACAGAGAGGCGGCCGTCCTCTTCCACCCTTCGACGAAGTTGGCTCGAGTGGTGCATCTCGATGTCTTGGTTCGCGCAGTCTCGGACTGAGCATCGCCATTGGTCCGTCTTACGCGTCGCGTGTATGATGAAGGCTCGGTCCAATAGTGTAGGGGTGGTACAGGATTGGTTTGGATCAAGAACTCCCTAAATGTCGATCCCCGATCCTCGCTGTTCTCCACGGAGCGCCCCTTATGATCGATCTACAACTCAACGGTCAGCTCCTTCCCGTATATTTCGATGGTTTGATAAAGAGTTTTTTTCGCGCTTTGCCGCTAGGGTGTGCAGAAATAAATACCTTAGATGGTAATCTACTCTCCTTCTGAGAGTGGGCAGGTTGTTTGAGCACTTGTAGTTTAGTAAACCCATGGCAATACCCGCATAATGTAACACGGGTTCCCTATCATCCATCCTGAGTAGCCGTGGGTTGTGACTTTGGTCTCCCTTTCTTGACAGAGCCCGCCCTTTCCAGCTCGTTCATGATTTCTTCAATTGGCGGCGCATATAGTGGGGGGAGCACACTGCCTCGTGCACGCCCCGTCCCGCCCACCCCAAACCAACCCAAAGATTCCGGCGTTAAACATCCTGAAATATCGAGGATTTTTTGGTCTGCAATTTGTTCTCCAAGTATACCCATTAGTCGTCCTCTGGGTATGATGTTGTAACACTCCTCGATGTCAAATTAAATAAACCAGCCCCAGTCCATCGGCGCACTTCGCGGAGCGCCGTGTGGCATCCTTTGCCAGGTCGGAACCCATGTTCCAAAAACTGCGGCTCCTAGATTGTCTCAACAACAAGTACCATTTGCACGGCTTCTTGGACGATTTTGTTTCTGGGGCTGGCCATCGTCCGTCAGGGGTGTTTTTCGTTCTCCATCTGGGTGGGGGACCCACCAGAGGTTTGAATCCAGAGGAGCCGCTTCGAAGACGTCTGGCTGCATTTTCAAACCATTCTTTGTTTATCCTCTCCAGGCCCCGAAGGGGCACCCGACCTAGGGGATAGGAAAAAAGATGGTCTCTCTATGTCACCGCCAGGGGTCATGTTCCCTGGTCTAGATTTTATACGATAGTATGCCGCTTCTCATGTGGTCGGGTATGCAATTATGTTGGTCAGCTTTCTGTATTTGCCATTGGTATAGCATGTCAACACTGGCCTTAAAGAAGTGTCCGAAGGCCCATCGGCGGCGTCCTTGGGACACGGATGGTAGTATATCCTCTTGGCCAATCAAGTTAGTACCATTTCCCACGATCTGGTAAATATTTTGCCCCAGCCAAGTTCGACCCGGAGGACGACGCCGA